TAAAGCAGCGGGTGATATCATAACTGAAGTAACTATACAGGGATGTCAAGTCAAGGTAGTACATGCAACAATGTGCATCAAACTATCATACTGTACCAACCATGTCATCCTGATCGCTGTAATCCGGGCCTTTTACCCTCCATGCCCAGGAGATCCGGTATCTTCATCCTGTCCCTTGGACGCATCCAAGGGCGCCTTTCCCCGATCCCACCACTCCTGTCATCACCACTCCCAATCCGGCGGGCCGGGGAGCATCTACTACCGGTTTGCGATCCCGATAGCGGGAAGCCTCCGTAGAGGACAGCGATCGCATCTCATAGTCACATGTATCATGCTCAATGGTTAGGACATATATCAATATGTGCATATCAAGAAGTGTGTATAGGGAAATCTCAGCACGAAGCACTGAAGCATGTATACATCAAGTATATCAGAACATAGTCATGAGCATCTTTTCATCTTGGGTAAGAAGCTAAGCATCATACCATGCATGCTCAATGCCATCAATCAGACAAGTCTATAATCATGCCAACCCAATCAATCATCACATTATCTTATATGCATAACGGAGTTCAATGTCATGCCATGAGACAGATAAACATGATGAGAACCGAATCATATATCCTGGGAGTCATACAATCCATGCCACTTCATACTATTACAAGAAGCTGAAATTATTCCAAACATAACGGAATTACAGATCAAGAAATGGAGACTTAAGACTAGTAAATCAGTTGGTTCACATATATATATATATATATATATATATAGTACTCACCTCGACTATCAGAGTCGGATCAATTCCAAGATTGATCCTTTAGAAGCTCTTAGATAGTAGCCAACCAAAACCTTAGATTCAAATCAAACAAGCTCGAATGTTCCTCTATAGGGATGTCATTAAGTGGGGTGTAACTGCCCAAAATCATGATTTTAATGGGCCTTACTAAAGGATTCCTCCTTGACAGCCCTAAAATTGCTCTTAAAATGGTGCAGATCATAAGGTCGTCCGGTTGAGATTATAACTCAACCGGTTGGCTACAGCAGGAAACCAAATTCAGAGGGGATTTCTTCTCGATTTCTAAACCATTCAAGATCCAATCTTGGGGGAAATGGATTTCACAGCTAGGGCTGTCATCCTACCCATTTAATTGAACTGATTTGGAAGATTAAGGGAGGTAATAGGAAAGGCATACCTTTTTTAGGGTTCCTCTAGCCCCCTTTTTCTCTTCCTTCTTCTTCTTTGATCCAGGTCTACTAGGGCTCCACAGGGTTCTTCCTCTTCTCCTTAAAGTGAAGCAGAGTTCCTTTTTCTTGGGAGAGGCACAAGGAAGGGGATGGGTCGCAGGGTAGAGAGAAAGAGCTCAGGTGGGAGTCATGGTAAAAGGGTGAGAAGAAACCACCCAACCATATTTATCTTAGGGTAAAAAGGTTATTCCTTCATGGCTTGACACCTCAGCTGGCTAGGAGGGCTAGGTGGCAAGGTATGGGGTTGATAGGGCGAGGTGGCATCTCCAGGGAGTGCCACACATCCACCTGGTTAGGTAGGATAAGTCGGTGGATATTAGTTTATTCAGGACTGGCAGGGTCATCCGGACGAAATGGGGCTCAACCAGACGACACTGGGGGGCTGGGTGTTAAAACAGACTGGTTCAACCCTACTCAGGTTCAACCGGTTCAAAATACTGAAAAATTGAAGATTTCAAGTCTGATTCAATCCAAAATGATCCCAAACTCTTTTCTAACCAAAAATGGAAGTAAAATCTTAAGGGTTACACAAGAGTACCACCATATCATGCTATTTTATCATGCTAATAACATACTGAAAGAGTCGAAATTGTACTAAGCGACATGGACATGCTCTCATGAGTAGAACTAAAGATACTTTCGTGGTACTCCGTACCACAGAGTCGGGATTGAAATTATCACCAAATTAGGCGTCGGGAATGTTGTTTAAGGCTTTGGGATGATGGAAGGGTTTTTAAGGAACATGAAACATTGATTCCCTTGGTAATCCGATTTCGAATAAATGGGCTAGAGAAAAACCGATGAACCTGGCCAGTATAGGTGATGTCAGATTTCAATTTAAGGACTTATAAATGGTCCAGGTGCGACATCTCCATTCTCAGTCAATGGAGGAAAGCATAAGAATAAGCACTATCATTGGCATGGAGCTCAACTGATCCAAGAAAACTGTGATGAGAGGCTGGCATTTTCACTCGCGCTATCCGACCCGAAAGGGAAAACGAAGTCACCCCTGTCTCTAAGCCTGCTAGCTAGAAAGCCCTACGCAAAGAAATGTTTTCGTTCCTTGTCTTGGTCTTGGGCCAGTCTAATTCGATGCTGCAACCAATGCTTAACACATACTTTCTTAGAAGGATTTTTCTCTCACTTGGAGAAGACTTTATCTCCCTAAAGGGTTCTCCTGTATAGGGGGTTTTCCCTGGCGTTAACCTGTGTGGAGTGGATCTTCAACCTGATCCCTATTTTGTGTGTGAGGAGGACATGAAGATTGATAAATGAAATGAACAACTTGATTATGCCGATCTGAGGTCTTGTCAGAGCCCGGCATAAGTTTTCTTTCCGAAATGGCTGTTTTCTTGTCACTGGTTGATTGAAGGTGAATATGACGATTGTCTGGAGCGATTTCTGACCGATAATGGAAAGGTCGTCTTTCACATGGGTGAACGAATAATGGAATAGAATAGAGTTCCGTTCGTACCCCTCACTGCGTTAGGTAGAGAGAGATGAGCACGACCAAACACAAGACAGGGGCTGGCGCGAAGCAGGAAACTACGGCGCTGTGTCTGTGTAACGATCCGGTGCGACGACTTTCGATAAAGCACTCGACCAAACAAACAAACAAACAAACAAACAAACAAAAGATTCGATTGCCACTGATCGGACTTTGTCTATCAGTCTATTGTTCCGCTCCGCTCCGGAAACCGAACCCTATCACACGGCACCTTTACTCAATTGCCAGGGCTTGACTAACCGCTGTCCCGTCGGAGGAATTGGCCTTTCTCTTAGGCTTCGAACCGGTTCTAGGCGTGCAGCTCTGCTGACGAAGCCCTTGCTGCAGTCTTGCTGAACGGACGATAGCATGCAATCACGATTGATTCGCTCTCGCGCTTGTTCGGCCGGCGTACCGAGTGATGTCTACCACAAGCACCTGTTGCGTAACTAAAGCACAAAGCCTTATCTTAAACTTGAAACCCGAGGGCACCCTCCTCATGAGCCCCATCTAAGTCAATTAGATGATCTTTTCGTATCGAGGATCTCCCTTCTGGGATTCCCTAATTCCCTAGTGCGACTGATCTAACGAAGAAAATAGAGCGTTAGCTGTCGTCGTCATACGCGAGAAAGGCGATAGCTGTCGCTGTAGCTTCAGAAGTAGTAGCTGAATAAGTAGCTCTTCCTGTTGAAGAAGTAGCTGGAGTTGCTGGGGTTCGAGTTGTTGAGTCGGTAGCAGTAGTTCTTGAGTTGAGGACGAGTTGGAGTTCTTTCTTCCTCTGCTCTTCCTCGGCTTCCCTGGCAGTAGCTATACAACACACATGGTAGAGGAAAGGCAGGAGCGTCACCAATTCACCCTATGGTACAATGGAGAAAGCAGGTCTTAGTCCCAACATGAGGACTGAAATCTGCGCTGCTACTCCGCTTTCTACAGGAACTACATAGGCCGGTGCAGCATCTGTCCCGAACAAGGGAAAAGATGAAAGGCTTTATTCCTCAGAGGAGTCGCCTCCAGTAAGCAGGTCTTATTTGAACCTTTTCACCCTACAAAGAAATTCTTTCACTATGCAGATATAGCTATGCAGATATTGATAAGCCTACCTTTTCAGCGTATCGCTCGTCGCCCGGGTGTTTTAACCAGGAGGAAGAAAGCTGCAATAGATGCAACCGTACCCTCTTTCTGACTCTGAGTCATCTGTGGCTCGAGTGGGACCTCCAGGAGAGGAGTCTGAGGGAAGCAGTTCCTTTCAGCCTTCCAGTCCTTCAAACTACGGTACCGGAAGGTTGTTCACGGTGCACATGGCTGATTCAGCCCTGACGCCTGAAGAGTTGAACAAGCGCCTGGCTGAAAGTGATAAAAGAATTGAATTTTTTACAACACAAGTGGGGGCACTGATGCGTGCCGTCAATACCTTGGTAGAGGATCGGCGTGCGACAGCATCAATTGAACAGCCTGCCGCGTCATCCTTGCAAGAGCATGCACTGCCTGCTACCTTACCGATGGCAGAGAATCAGACGGGAAAAGAGCAGCCTGCTGCCTTGCCAGTAGCAGAGGACTCTGTTAATAAAGAGCAACCTGTGGCCAGGCCTATTTTAGCCTTGAAGCGCTCCAACAAATGATGAACTCTATTGCCTCTTCTACTTACAAGCAGTTTACCACGGAGAAAGAACTCCCTTTGACGGAGTCCGATAAGCCTTATGCCGCTTGGCATGACCAAGTACCATTTCCCCAGGGCTATAGCAAACCCCGGTTCCAGATGTTCGATGGGACCGGAGTCGTGAAAAGAGCTAAAAGAAGATAAGATCCCACCAGAAAGGGAAGCTATTGACCGATGCCATACACCTTCGACCAAGCGACTTTCACTGGCCACTCACTAATCTCAGAGGGCCGATCTTTGTGGAGAGTGAACCTAGAGAGAAAGAAAGCTCCTGGATTCCTCTAGCACTAGAGAGATAGATTCCTGTAAAACAGGATATACCTCTATCCATTTTTGGATTTTCAGTCAGACAAAACCAAGTCTGATACTTGTCTGGTTGCCTCCTGTTTCAAACCTTTTGCACACCGCCCTCTCTCCTTTCCGATGATAGACATCAAAAACAAAGACTCGCACGCGAGCCTGTTCAATAGCCCCACCAATAACCTGGTTCGTTGGGAACTATTCACTATTCGAAGGGGAAAGTCTTATTTCGAAGAAAAGGGTTGGGAGCAAGGGAGTCATCAGCGTCAATCACTGACGGAGAAATTGACTGGGATTCCTACTTTTCTTATCCCGATTCCATGTAAAAATGATCAAATGGGTCACTTTTCCTTTCCTCCATAAGGTGAGATCGAACAATTTCCAAATTGAGATTCTGCAATGAAGGAAAATCGGCTTGACTATTTTTGGCATAGGGCGAGCTAAACTAAACCTTTTTTTGAATGTTTATTTGTCATGTCATGGCATTTCCATTTCTATAAACTCCTTAGGGAAATCATATAAAATAGCAGATTTATAATGGATTCTCTCGCGTTGTACGTTTACATGATTGGAATGATCTTTAGCGATCTCGCTTTTTTCGGTTAGGAGGAGTAGAATCGATCTTCTCTATCCTTCCTATACTGCTGTGACTGTAGTTCGTCATGGGACTTCCTTATATATAGTCGTCTCTTGCTTTCTCTATGGATTGATATAGAGAAGAAGAACTTCCTTTAGTGATTTTCTAAGCCCACCCCTTCCTTCCGGAGCCATAGAACTTAGAACTTCATCCCTGCAACCGGTTTTGGATCAGGAATCTGACTTTTGTTTTGCTTCTTTTCTTTCACCGGCATGAGCCACCTCTTCTTTTGTCTGGAGAGCGGGCATATCACCCTAGTAGCAGGATTTGGTTCTTTTTTTTTTTTTTTAGTGAAGTGAGGGTCAAAGAACTACCTTCCTGGAGCTACCTCCTTACTTAGATCGTTCGTTCCACAATTCAAACTCGGATAAGTTGGCAAGTGGATTCCCGTGCCTGGGTACGAAAAAAGAAGCTATGATTCGATCTCTAAAGAGTTCAATCTAGCCTTTTGGCTTTCTCTGGTCCGGGCTAATTCTTTGTCAAGCACCAATTCTTCCTTTAGTTGATCGACATCTCATTAGCAAACAAACATAGAAGAGTCAGCAGCTCTCTTCCTCAGTCTTGGTTATCGAGTTATCTTACCTGACAGGGTCGGCTAGGTGAGTTTGATTCCATTCCCGTGGGAAAAGGAAAAGAGCTTGAGCTTGATATCTGGGCTTCTATAATCAATTTTATGCCCACTTCCGTACTCAAGAATGAGCCGACAGCTATCTCCTTATCCTTAGCTTTATTTAGCTTCTTAAGGCACTCACTTTAGTGCTCTCTTGTTCTGTTCAGTTATGGGTAATCCATCCGAGTGATCTTTCCGTTGATCTATTCTATCGATAAATCAATTAGATGCCCTTACCTTACCACCGCCCTACATTCGTAACCGCCCTTCTTCTTTTACTTGACTTCCCCACCTCTTTCGAACCTGAACAGACCAAGGCAAGACCTACGCGAATCAAGGTACTTAGCCGTACCGATGCCAAGTGCTATCCTTGTACAGCCTAATTCTGATGAACGAATCCAAGCCAAGCAAGTGAGTAGTAGCCCATATCGAAGCGTGCGATCAGCCCCTTAAACACTTCAAGTTGTTCGACAAAGAAAGAGAAGGGATCAAGCTATCGTGAATGTTTATAATCTATACCTGCTTGCTTTCAGTCTCTGTTATCTTCTTCTATTCTTTTTCTATCCTTGGCACTGACTCTCTTTCTGATTCGAAGCGAAGGAGAGTCCAAAACATTCTAATCATGTTGAAAAATCCCAAGCTCTACTTTTTGTCCATAGACCGAGGCTGGTGGATTATCAGGGTAAAAAAAAGCCCCAGTAATCTATCATCCTTCGACATTTTGGGCTGTATATTTCCAAATCCTCTGGCGTGACCCCATTCCGCGGGAGGGTTCCGATTGGAGGGTCTCCATAGACTCTACCAGCAGTCTTAAAATGAGTCAATTTATTATCCCGTAAAACCCACTTGGTTCTTCCATAATGATATTTTGTCCTCAGAGGCCAATTGAAAATAAACTAAACTTGCCAGAGCCTGGGATTTCTTGACTTGCTGTGCCATAGCCGCATCGTTCTTATCGTTTGGCTTCTTTGTTTGCCCTTTCGAAGATTGGCTTGACCAAAAGACCAACGTAGGTGCGTTGGATTTGCCCCCAGACGAGGAAGTCTGGGGTGCCTTATAAGAGGCCTTAGTCTCTTGGCCTGTAGGAGCGGGTCGTATAGTTATCCCCGGCTGTTTCTTAACGTCCTTCGCGGCAATATCCCTATTGGTCTCAATACAAGCTTTGGTGAGGGAGACGAATGACCTGCTGGCGTTGATTCATTCTTTATGCCCGATTGGGGATTAGCTTTCTGCGGCTGAGAAGATGACTGTGAGGCTTGAGACTTGTAATGTTCTCCTTTCGGTGGTAGACCTCGAATAAAAAATGGAACTCGATCTTTTTGGCTACTGGATTCCCCAGGATTGTTAGGGCTGGCTTGTACGTTGTCTTGCTTACCTGATTCTTCTGAGGACTTGTAGTACTGATAATCAGCAAAATAGGATTCTTCTTCTATTTTTTATTGAGTATTCTGTATTCTTTCTTGTTCAATCTTATTCATTATTGAATGGAATCTGTCTTTTCATTCTTTTCAATTCATTAGAAAGAAAAAGAAGAAGAGATTCTTAGTTATATATTAGTATTATGTATTCTTATTATTATCTATCAGTCTATAAGTCAGTATCTTTTTATCGAATGAAACTTTGACTAGGTCAAAAGGCTCTATTCCAACCTAAAGAGGTGGGTCGATCGATGGGAAAGTTTCTAGCATAGATATCATCCAATGAGCGTATCTTGATTGGAATCCATTCGAATTGTTTTTTTTAGTTCCGCTTCTTGCTCTACCAATCTCAGTAAGATGAATGGAAGTGATTGCTGTTCTTGAATATGAGTTTACCAAATGGCTTTCGCTTTACGTAGATATCTTCGTTCCGTCGTTCCATTTCGATTCTAACTCAAAGAGATTTATCATTCAAGTCTAGTCCAGACGAGACTGAAGAGAAGAAGACGATCCGAAAAAGAAGAAATACCTTTAGCTTACTAAAAAAATAAAGAAAAGGGACTCCCAACAAGCAAACTTCCTTTTCAACAAAAAGCAAAAGAAAAACTAGCTATATACATAGACAAAGGCAGGAAGAATTAGACTATGAGTGGAACTTAGAAAGGAATATTCTCCCGGGACTTATACTACTACTTATGGAAAATGAATTCACACTTTTTGAACCTAGAAGAAAGAAGAGCCGACCACGGATCAAGCCGACAAATTGAGAGTATGATTTACTTGGACATCTCAGCAAACTGCCAGCTCACATATCTATTCTAGAATGATTGAGAACTTATCCCAGGGGTTGTTCTACAATTTAATAGAAGAAGAAAAAGTGCCCTCATCCCTTACCAAAAAGTAGCATCGTACTTCACATGAAGCTCAAGAGGAGTCTATGCATGTCGAGCAGAGATAAGACCAGTGCGAGATATGAGATCGAGAACATAAACGCACAGTTTTAGAACATAACCGAACAACTTCTATTCCAAGAAAAGACTGAAGAGGTCCTTCATCCTTCATATTAAAGAAAGGCCAGCTGATCCGCATCAGAAATATAGTGAAAAGAGATATGTCACTTTTCATTCTATTTTGGTCACGGAGAAAGTCGATAGGATTCTCTTATTCCAAATTGATTTTTAGGGGTATTTGAGTCTATGTGTATGAATTCATGAATGAATCAGGAAGGCTGGAGGGACCCAACTCCGGTCATTAAGCGAAAGGCAGGCCACCACCTTCTGTTCCCGTTCGAGCAAAGGAAGCAGATTTATTCTTCGAGGTGGAAGACGTTCTTCAGTTAAGGTTGAACCACCGCCTAAAGGTTCTTCTTAGTACGCCGGTGGGTAATCTAATACCGAAACGAGACTATCGAACCTGTAGAAATCCAAACACAAAAGAACCGAGTTCGGTTGGCTTAGTCAATTCTCATTCTCACAGCAGTAGTTATTCTATTCTCGCAGCACGCTCTTTATGCGACGTAGCTTGCAGGGTCTTGATCTCTGTAAACAACTTAGCCTTTGCTATAGCTACTGCTTTTGTTATGCAGGTGGATCAGCTTCTTTGTGTACCATGAAATCAGTAAACGACTTATTAAGTAAGGAGGGGCGCAGGGAAGAAAAAAGGAGTAGTTCGAGCCGGTGAAATAGGAGATAGTAGCGTAAACCGAGATGTGCGAGTCGAGCGGGAAAGCGCATAACGTCTATACGCGAGGCGAGAAAGTCTCGAAACCTAAGAAGTTGGAGCGAGACCCAACTAGGTTGGCGGGGTCTCAGTAGCGAAATGCGCAGCAGGTGTATCAGTAGCGAGTATAGGGCGATTAGTGTATAGTCGGCGCTTTTTCTTGACCCTCAAAATCATGCATGCATGGTCTAGCTTTGCCTTTCAAGTCATATATGCATAAACTACTAAGAAACGAGCCAAAAGGGGGATTCAGTAGTGCTGTGTGCTTATTGCTCACCCGTGATTTTTGACTGAGGAGCTCTTGCCTCTGACTATGCCGGAGCCTTTCCCTCAACTCTAGCTTTTAACCGTCACCCGCCACTCTCCCTGCCTGAATGTTTGCAGTATGAGGAAAGCTGTGCAGATTTTTAAGGCTACTGCAGCCACCGAAAAACCAATCTCTTTTTTCTTCGACCGGACCTGCGCACTCGCATATCAAAGGAGTACTGTAGCTCGGGCTAGCTTCTGAGACAGCGCTTCTTGTCTCGACTTGAAACTCCACTTTCAGCCTGACAAAACTTTAGCAAAACATTTAGATATACTAGGCGGCACCACTGATTTAGCGATCAAACTCCACTCCATTCCATAATCGAGTGGATCCCCATCCTTAACCTCTCCCTATCCTGTGCAGCTTTTCCATTTCGGCTTTGACTTTCAGCATCAGATCGGGGTGCAATCAACTAGGTGCTTGCACATCATCAATACGGCATTGCCCCTTCCAAAATGGGTAGTCGTTTTCGTTCAAGTCCTGGGAAAAAGAGTCTTTGAACTTGGCAAGCAAGGCTTTCAGGCGATACCGCCAAACTTTATGTTAATCCAAGCCATACAGGCAGCTAGCAACACATGCAGGCAACTTCCTCTTCACCACGTAGGCTTTTCCACTTTTGAAATGTGATGTTTTCCTCCTAGCAAACGGACGCTCGTAAGGTACGCCTAGTAGTAGAGCTACTTAGTTAAGCTCGGAAGGTAAGAGCTCTTTTTCTAGTTATTATAGCTACACTTACTAAAAAAATAAGGTTGACAACGGAGGCCCTTACTCAAGCAACAGTTCTCTTGTTGTAAGGAAATTCGCTCAAACATTTGTTTAAGCAGTTTTTAGCTCTATATAGCTAGGTTGGCTTTTCACTGAAACCGAAGCACCTGGATTCGTTGCTGGGACTGAAACAAGTACTGGGAAATCCATCTCTTTTGCTCGCACGTTGCTCAAGATTCCAGATATAGTTCAAGCTGTTAGTTCCACTTTCCTGTTCAAGTTATTAGTTAGTAGTTTTTTTTTACCTCAAAGGATGCTCAGGCCACTAACACTGTGGCTGAAGGTACGATTTCTGTCTGTGGTTATGATGCGCGAATACTATTTGACCCTGGTGCCACAGATTCTTTTCAGTCAAATTTGCTGAAATTTGGAGTAGGAGTTACCATATAACTGACACGTACCCGATATCCATTAGTACTCCCATTGGTGATACAGTTTGCGCGAGTCGCTGTATGCTTACAGTAGACATTACCATCCAAGGGAGATGGATGCCAGCTAGTCCATATTTATTAGACATGCATGACTTTGATGTGATCTTAAACCGGGATGGATTGGCTAGACAAAGACTATGCTCTGCTTGATTGCCATAGGAAAAGGAAAATTTTCTGTGCTCCAGAGAAGGAGGAATTCTATTTTCAGTGCCCGAGACATCTATTTGGCAGAGTTTTGGTCTCTGCGTTTAAGGCTGTCAAGATGCTAGGAAAGGGTTGTTAAGGTTATCTTTCGTCTGTGGTGGTCACTCCTGATGCAGAGGCATCCAGGAAGGTGGAAGATATCGACATGATTCGGGAGTTCCCTGATGTTTTTCCTGATTACCTACCTAGACTACCACCAACTTTTGAGGTAGACTTTGTGATTGATTTGATGCCAAGAACTGCTCCAATATCTAAGGCTCCTAATCGTATGGCCATAGCTCCGCTAGCAGAATTGAAGAAGCAGTTACAAGATGGAAAAAGGCTTCATTCGCTCCAGCTGGGGTGCGCCTGTGCTATGTTTAAGGAAAAAGGACAGATCAATGCGCTTGTGCATTGATTACCGGAAGTTGAATCAAGTCACGATTCAAAACAAGTATCCACTACCCAGGATCGTTGATTTGTTTGATCTGCTGTAGTATTGAAAGGTCTTTTCTTCCATCGACCTCCGCTCTTTGGATTGATCACTTGTCAAGGACAGCCCGGAATTCCCGCTGACTGTCCAGCAACGGAGCCATAAACAACAGTAAGTCATAAACTCGGGCAACTCCATCCACGACAAGGTCGTGGGGGTCTTGGTCGGAGGCTTCGACCCGGCTCTCAAACTGAAACACATGTGGATTGGTCTCTCTTTGTGTGCATACCAATCCGAGTTGGATCAATAAGGATGGTGTGATCTGACCTCTCAATCGTGGGTTTCCCCATCCGAGGACTCCCTCGCCTTTGTCTTTCCTTTCGGCAGAGAAGAAGACGGAAAAACGGAAGGGGATATTTTTTGTTTTGAAACGAACATGAGGACGGGCATGACAGAGTTTGGCAAGAATCATCCCTTTTTCGAAGACGACGAGCTGTCCACCTTCATTACCTAAGATGAAGAATTATCACCCATGCTACGAGTCTGCGGTCAAGCGCAATCTGAGATCCCTCTTCCATAGACATGAACCAGGCGAGTATGAATCCCTTTCTGTTTTGTCAGCTGATCCTACGATCTTTCATTGAAAGCCTATATCTTATAGCGCGTACAAGGACTTTTGGTGGGCAATCTTCTCTGCGCTCTTTGACCTACCATAGATCCTTAGTGGTGGACCGATCGACCTCAAGCCCTATCGTCAAAGACAGACTCTTTTGGTGCAATGAGAGAGGTACTTTCAAAAAAGTCAGTGGATTGTTGTTCTCCTCAAACAGTAGGGCGACAATCCAATCCTGAGCTTCGTCAATAGGCGTCCAATCCTGGGAAAAAGGTAGGGTAGAATCGCCGAGTCGTGACGCACCGTCCCCTGCCTCAACTCCACAATCACAATCATTTGTAAAAAAAGGTGGTTTGCTGCTGATCCTTTCCCCGGCATTGGAAAGACCTGACAAACAATCCTTAGATTGGGAAATGTGCCAGATGGAGGTTTTTCTGATTGTTGACGTACTGACTCATGATCCGCTTATTGAGATCTATGATCCTCCGTGGGGTAGGGGACTCTTGTTCCCCAGTAGTGAAGATCACAATTCTTCTTTCTCTCATACATATTCAAGTTCAAAGTCGATCATGCCTCTCGTGACATGAAGAGGAAGTCCCAAACTGGGATCAGAGCTTTTTTCGTCAAACAATCATGATTGGCAAGCCCCGAAGAGTCAAGGTCTCGAGTTAGGGGAGGTCAAACCCTACTTTCTATCATGTGATGGCCGAGTTATTCCTTTACTTCCAGATCATTCCTTTGTTGTATGATAAGGACAACCGTGTTGGCGTTAAGCACTGGATGCTCCATTTCTTTGGCCTTCATGAGACCAACAAGGGGAAAAGGAGTGAAGTTCAAGTCCAGTTCAGGTATCCTTCCACTGAAGGAACATTCCTCTGGCTACCAAGTACAAGCTAGAACTTGAGTCCTCTCCTTGCGAAGCTTTGGATAACAAGCCTGTCCAACTCCCTCTCTTCATAGATCAGCGTCCGATGCATGTGCTAACTCCTTGTGGGCCGCTTTCTTCGTACTTTGGCTACGCCGATGTGTCGTTCCATGCAACAAAGGTGACTACATTGACCCAGCAGGGTTATTCCACATTGTTGCGCGGATGGCTACAAAGACAGGGGTGGCCTTATGCCCTGCAATGATTGCCACGCTGTGTAGCGGGTTTGCGAAGCATACAAAGAAGGTTTACAAAATTCATTCACACTCGACCCCCTACCCTGGTCATTACTTTGACGCCTGGTATGTTATGCACTTCCATGTCTTCCATTCTCTGAAAAGCGAATCAAAGCCCGAGCACGCGCATCTGGCGCGGTTGGAAAGCCAGGGCTTGAACAACTGCTCTCTTCCATAGGCGTTAATACGAGATATTACGTCAGAAAGACATACCCCCTTCGTCCCCCTTTCGCTACTGACATGGTGCTTTTTCTAAAGGGGGTCCTATAGGACGCTCTTCCCTGTCCAACTCCGACATAATCTGGCTTCGCTTCATTCGGCCTAAGACATTCGTCCTTCGTCAATCGTCTTCGGTCGAGCTGCAGCCTTATTTACCCAGCCGCTTTGCAATTCAACTTGGCTATTGGTTGAGTCAGGTTGGTAACCCAAATACTGACTTAGCCCGAAGCGGTAATACAGTTGATGCTGCGAGGGCGATTACACAGATGTTGATACTGGCTCTTCCTTCAACCGTCTTGGGCAAAGCAGTACACTGGTCCCATGAGCACGTCAGATGCAGGAGTCAGTCGATGGTGTCAACCAGCCTTCCACGCGCCAGCCCGTTTTGGTCTTTCGGTAGATAGAAGCCTGCCTTGGACCAGCGAGATGCTTCCCGATGAGGAGAAGCATGAATCAGACTAAGACGCAACTCTTTACCTCAGCTCACTAATCTTGTTCTGATCAAGGACTTTCAACCGCTTATTCGCTCTGCACACGAACGAGACTAAAAGGGGTTCCGGTCACCAGGGCATCAGTTGTCCAAGCTCTCACGCTTATGGAATGTCCTGGCCATACTGCTCCATGGGGAAGGCCACAAGGCAGGGACGCGGCAAGATCGCAACTACCCGGCTACACTCACTCCTATCGGGTCACTATCCTATGGCTGGAAACACAATTGGAAAGGACCTCCGTCATCACATGCATTGAGCAGGTTAGGGATCAGCAACACAGACCAAAGGCACCGCGCCTCGGCATGACTCTCACAGCACCGGCTGCTTACAGGCAAGGAGTACTATATGACTATCTTTATCGGGTTCGTGGAATGAATATTTCATCTGATATCTTTTCTCTTTCTTTCTAAAAAAGGAGCTATGCCGGTACTGATGCTACTACTGGTGCTTTCCCTCCTCCACTACAGGAGGTACCCCAGATAAGCTACTGAAGCCACTACTCGTGCTAGTTAATCCATAATGAAGATACGAGTGCTAAAGCATCTGCCGCTAGCTCTATTAATGATGCTATAGGTTACGGATAACGTACGATATGCCGCTACCCATGCCTTTAGCAGCCCGTCGCATCTGGTGCTTGTTGTGCTGGTCGGAACAGGCTCGGTTTAGGTGCTGATACCGGAACTTGGTCTTTATCTGATGCATCTCTATATGCCTAGATTAAAGTGGGCTCTGCCTTTGTCTCTACCTATCCGGGACTGGAACTACTGCTTTATGGGTCAACTTAATCACGTATATGATATGCTGCTTCACCCGCACCTGGAAGTCCTCGTACTGATTGATGGTTAGAAGTTCTCAATCAGGTTCTGGATCTGTTTTTTTTTTTTTTTAGCAAGGAATGGTGCTAGTCTGAAGGCTAAGAGCTAAATATAGAACTTGATTTTGATCTGATTTTTTGGTCAAAAGTCTGTAAGATCACTGAAGGAAAGGTTGGTCATAAATTTGGAGAGTTTGCTTCTACACGGAGACGAAGACCTTATCGAACAAATAAAGGAAAGGGCAGAAAATGGATTTGATTAGATGCCACGATAGCAGTAAGAATTAAGTACTACATTATAGGAGACTCATGTCCGTCACTCTAGGCTAATGCATTCACTTAGCTTAGTAGCCTAGCTCTTTCAGGGGGAGCTAAAGAAAGAGATCGAACGGAAGGACTGTGCCCATGCTACAGGGAAGAAGCTGGGGGCTAGGCATACTATTTTTCAACATGGAAGACAGATACGATCCTGACCTTAGCAGTGAGAAAGAGAAGGACGGGGAGAGAAAGGATTGAACAGATGAGTGCTAAGCACAAGTCGATATTGAAATGGAACTCAATTGCCCGAAAATCAAGCAATTTTTCGATCTTTTGAGAGGACCAATTGACCTACCATTAAACTCGCGATTTCGGCTCATAAAGAAAGAGGCCGTGAAGAACGTTTGACTCAAATCAAGAGGATGAATTGACTACTCTATGAAATGAAGGGAGACTGATTGCGCACTGATTATCGAGAATGAATGGGACCTCCATCCAGAAGATAGCTTGAACTGGCATTCTGACTACAGATATATAGCCAATAGAAAGAAGTATTCCCAAGCTGGTGAGGAGAGAGATTGAATTTACAGGCAAACTACCAATGACCGGAGACCTGAAAGGGGAATAGAGAGAGAAGCCTTGAGCGGTCAGACCAATTACGATCGATTCGCGTCACATTCCAGATTCGAGATGAGCTGCTAAAAGAAGGAAGGGCGGAGAGGTGGAAGGAAGACAGCCTATAATGCATTACCAGAGAGCTACCAGCGCGTAAGGCTAGAGGAACTATTTCAAGCAAGGATGCTATGACCTCAGACCGATTGAAAGCGAAAAATTTATTTGAATGAATCCAATGTCATCTATACCGTGTTTTTGGGCTGTCATAATGTGACACTTTAGACTTCCATCGCTCGGTTCGTCTGTTCATGTTCAGAAAGCGTTTATGGAGCTTCATGTATCAGCCCGCTGTCCTTCTGTCTCAGATCCCCAATATGAGTGAGACCAAGATGGCTGACTGGAGTGCCACAAATCAGCTGGTCATGTCATGGCTTCTCAATGCAATTGAGCCTACAATTGCTACCAGTCTTATGTTTATGGCATCGGCTAAACAGGTATGGTCTTTTATCTCCATGATCTTTCTTTATTCCATAGGAAATGAAGCTAAGATATTCCAGCTTAAATAAGAAGTCCAAAATCGTTGTCAGGGGGATATGACTGTTGCTGAGTACTATACTCAACTTAAGACCATATGGTCAGAGATCTTCTTATATCAACCAGTTCTTTCCTGCACTTGTGATTGTTCCAATGCCCAAGGAAAACAGAGGTTATGCAAAAGTGAACTTCTCCTTTTTCACGTAGAGCAGGTTTTCCCTCAATGTAGAGGCCTTCTAAGTTCCCTAGGTACTCCCCAGATCGCGAGTACTGATGGATATTGGGTCTACCCATCGGCCTTTTCTAATAGGGCACTCAATCAATCCCCAATCGATCGCTCGCCAGTTACGAGTTGCGAGCTACTCTTTCTCTTCCTATCACTAGGTCGGTCCGTCGGATTATAGTGCTCGACGATTCTATTCTATTAGTCTGGTACTGGTATCCTTCGTTCCCGAAGAATTCGAGTCAACGGGAGAATCGATCAATCGCCCCAGGTGTAAGGCCTATCTCGTTTAAAAGTATGACCGCGGTCCTTTCCTTGGTTTAGGGATTAGGGTGGTGTGCTCTATCCGAATTTCAGGTGTGCTCTTGTGAATGGGTGTGTGTGTTGTGCCAGAAGGGGCGTACCAAGTAGGTGATTCAATTTCTTGCATATAGAAAGAGAGAGTCGGAACTTTGGAGAGCTATCGACCCTTAAAGACGGGTGGAATGTCAGGGACCACTTAGTCTCATCGAAGCTATGAAAGCCCAGGCCGCGTCGCGTGGCGGACATTTCAATGGTAGAGCTCTCTTCCTTTCTTCCCAATTCTCAGTGACACGAATTCTTGCTAATCCAGAGAACTGCTTGACGTAATCCGCTCGTGCGACGACCGTCTGGAACGAAAACAACTGACCGATGATGGAAAGCTTTCTCTTGCACGTGTACGGACGACCATAGAATTGCATTGCATATGTAACGGTTTCATCCGCTGATCTAACAGTATAGAATAGAGGGTGACATGGGTGGAATAATCAATAAAGTCAAGAATCTTCCCTACCTAACCGTATACTAATAACTTGAGGGTGGAAGACGGCATAGAGAAGACTAACACTAGCCGAACAACCAGTAGCGCGGGGATAGCGTACGAAACCGATAGTGAGAGCTAGCTGAGCAATAGCACAAAAGGAAGAGAGGTCACGTTTGAACGGTAAGCTACAACTAAGAAATATGTATATGATCGAGAAGAGCATTTCCGCGGCCTGTAACACACGTGAATAAATCGTTTCGGCGATAAAACGTCAGATTTTTGATTGTAAACAGGCTATTCAATCGAAACTGATTCTTCTAGTCGTCATTCGATTCCAAAGTCTTATTAGGGTTAAAAGAGGCAGATGCCTCGGTAAGCAGATATTCCGATGGATAGAAGACTAGCCAACCAATAAAGCCGATACCGAGGATTTTTTAGTCAAATATTAACGCCGAGTCTTTTCGCTTGGAACGGAGGGCAGTGGCCAGCGAACCTTTGCTCCGCCAGAAAGAAGTCATCTTATGGGAGGGACAGAACGATTAGATCTGCTTACCATCGGGCAGAGATAGACTATAAAACTGGATTGGACAAAGCAGCTGCCCTGTCACTGGATAGATAAGAAGCATAGGATCAAAGCCTTGTTCTTCTTCCGTCAGGTTTACGAAGCAATCAAAGTCCTTATAGATCTCGCCTATCGTCTGTCATTCAGAGACCAAGGAAGGCTCGGCCCATAAGCAACAGATCCCAACTATCATTGATCGATGAGACTGTGAGGTCTCGGTTTGAGCAATGGGGAAGGTAGAGTGTATTAAAGAGTCGGTGCGTTGCAAGCATAGTTAGTGCTTTCGCGTTCTCTCGAACAAAGAAATGGTACTTTTATTAGGTACTTGAGTCATTGGATCAGCTTCAGGGAGCCAAGCTCACATCGAACTGAAACCGTCTTTTCATAGTCGCAGCATCTCAAGTGCTAGTTGCTAGCGTCAGCTAGGCGAAATCCAGAGTGTAGACGCGCTAGTACCACTAAAAAGCAAAACCATGTTGCCACCAGGAAATCGAGTACTCTCCCCCTTCTCGCTAGGGTGGTTAGATCTCTCATGTGGCAGGTAAGTTGAATGCTCCGGTCGTTGCCGTATCCCTTTCATCAAGACTGGGGCACAGGATTCATTGATGAGCCTCTTCGTTTGAGGAAAATGGAAATCAAAGAGCACTTCATATCATCCTCCTTTCGAAGTGTGGAATGCTGGTGAGTGAATCCAGCCAACAGTCAATAGGATAGGAATTTAATGAATGCCGTAAGTGACCGGCAACTCTTTAAGGAGTGAAAACAGCGTCAAAACAGGAGGATCAAAAGGTCAAGGTGGTTCGTAAACAAGATCGTCACTCAGATACGGTCTCTTCCAGTCATCCTCGGAGCGATTGAAGCTGGAGTTGACCGTCGCCGCCTCCGAGGGGATAGTCCCCCACTCGCCAACCGCTCTACCACTGAGCTACTGAGGAACAACGGGAGTTGAACTCTATGAGGTCGAATCTCCCGTTCTCAACCCATGAACAATATGAGTCCGAAGCTTCCTTCGTAACTCCCGGAACTTCTTCGTAGTGGCTCTGTTCCATGCCTCATTTCATAGGGAACCCCAAAGTGGCTCTATTTCATTATATTCCATCTATATCCCAATTACATTCATTTAATATCCCTTTGGTCTTATTGACATAAGAGATGTCATTTATAGTCTATCTCTTTCTATATATGGAAAGTTAAGAAATCATCATATAATAATCGAGAAATTGCAATAGAAAAGAAAAAGGGAGGTTTGTGATGATTTTGAAATCTTTTCTACTAGGTAATCTATTATCCTTATGCATGAAGATAATAAATTCGGTCGTTGTGGTCGGACTCTATTATGGATTTCTGACCACATTCTCCATAGGGCCCTCTTATCTCTTCCTTCTCCGAGCTCGGGTTATGGAAGAAGGAACCGAGAAGGAGGTATCAGCAACAACTGGTTTTATTACGGGACAGCTCATGATGTTCATATCGATCTATTATGCGCCTCTGCATCTAGCATTGGGTAGACCTCATACAATAACTGTCCTAGTTCTACCGTATCTTTTGTTTCATTTCTTCTGGAACAATCACAAAAACTTTTTTGATTATGGATCTACTACCAGAAATTCAATGCGTAATCTCAGCATTCAATGTGTATTCCTGAATAATCTAATTTTTCAATTATTCAACCATTTCATTTTACCAAGTTCAACGTTAGCCAGATTAGTCAACATTTATATGTTTCGATGCAACAACAAGATGTTATTTGTAACAAGTAGTTTTGTTGGTTGGTTAATTGGTCACATTTTATTCATGAAATGGGTTGGATTGGTATTATTCTGGATACGGCAAAATCATTCTATTCGATCTAATAAGTACCTTGTGTCAGAATTGAGAAATTCTATGGCTCGAATCTTTAGTATTCTCTTATTTATCACCTGTGTCTACTATTTCTCGCTTTTGCTTTAACAAATGCTGTTGCAACTCCAGCTGGAGGATAAGGATGAGGATAGAATAGTGGCAGCATTTCGATTTCGGTACGAGCGAGATAGATAATTAGCTTTGTTAGTGTTTTTTTGGTTTCCTTGTGCGGACTAAATCTAAATAACGCCTATCTATAGACAAGATCCCCCGTAGCCCGAACATGGGGAAAGTTGGGCCTAATACGTAACAACGGTGGTTCTATCTAACCTAACAAGGCCGCTATTCCTGACCTTAGGAAGGAATGGAGCAAGGCCTTTACCTTATAATCTACTCCCCCCGTGGGATTTAGTTTAGGGGGGAACGTACCGATGATTAGGTGCCCGAAGCCGCCGAAAAAATCTCATATGGTTGTGTTAGAATCCGCTCCTGGTGGAAGGGTTGAAGGAGGAATTGCACAATGTGCTATCGAATCCGCTGCATCGAATGCCCTGTTTGGCTCTTTGATAGAAGGAGCTGTTAGGGGAATGGGATTGATGGAAGAATTGGACAAATACTGTTTGCGACGAATACGCTGCTAGTCTTTTGGATGCGGGATTTCCGCTCTTAGGGGAATATCCGCTCTTTTAGCCCACTCTTTGACACATCTATTAGACCGTGGGGCACGAACACGAAGGGGAGACTTTCTTTCCTATCATTAGCGCAGTTAAAGGAAAATATGGTACTTCTATAGCTTGAACGTTATAGAGGCTTTGCCCAAGGTTTTATCCCGAAATGCCCAGAATAGGTTTTGCAAGAATGCCTTCTTCGCACAGAACAGTAAATCTACGAGGGGGAGGAAGAATAGTAGTTGAAGGGGACGCATAAGGAAGGAGTGAATCAGAACTAGCTATTTATTACCGGAAGTTACATTACTATAAAATCTTTATATAATCGTAAATATAGTAATTGGCTGGGCTACTTTCCCCAGGAAGGGAAGCAGAATGGGATTCATGCATCGAAGCATTATTGGGGATTTTCGAACTAATGCTGCATCTGATCTGCTAATAGAATCTGATATTATATCTGTTCCTCGAACAGGTGAATCAGAAATTTGATCCCCATGTCCAGAATCGGAGGAAGAATAAATGGTCTAAGAAGAGGCTTAATCAACAGAATCCCCTGCATGGCCGTTTCCTGTGTTTGAATGCCCTGTTAGGGAGGGGGATGCTAACCTTTGAAAGGGTCGGTCTCGTCTTGATGCCGAGAAGGAGCAGCTATTGAATCAGCAGTGAGGGAAGAGGGAAGACGATTGATAAGGTAGACTGAGGTAAGGATAGCCTCAGCCCAGAAGGAGACTGGAACTGAACTGGAAAAGAGCATGGAGCGAGCAGTTTCTATAATATGACGATGTTTTCGCTCAGCTACTCCATTCTGTTGCGGAGTGCGAGGATAAGAAAGCTGAGGCTGAGTCCCCTGAGTAGTCAGAAAGTCACGAAAGGCAGCAGAGAGTTCCCCCAGCATCAGACCTGAAAAACAACATGCGAGCAGAAAACTCTGTAGCTATCATGGTAGTCAAATATTTAGAAACATGCATAAAATCAGATCTACGATGTAACTCCAAGTGAAACGAGTATAATAAAAAACAAATAGAACAACATATGCACAACCACTTTTTGACAAAACAAGAGCAGGACCCAGCAGAATGTATCAACTTAAAAGGTGCATAAGTCTGAGTAGTACTAGAAGTCAAAGGTAGAGCCGTATGCTTCCCAAGTTGACAACCCAAACAGGAAGAAATATCAGTGGGAGGAAGATGTCCCAACTGCCCAAAAGAAACTCCATATTCGTTATTCATATACATGTCCCAACCGACTATGCCATAAAGAAAAAACAGAGCAGGAGTCGTTAAACTAGATAAGGCTGTAAGACGAGGAACATGAAGCTGCTCGAGTAGATAAAGGCCGCCTGCTCTACGGCCGGTCCCATCGCCTATCTTTCCCCCGCCAAGCCGCCCTGCGGTCCATCCGAAACCAGAAGAAGGAGAGGAGCGATTAGAGGAAGTGAGTATTGGCCCGGCTAGATATCCATTTCGGATATCGGAAGATCTGTGTTGGTCGCATAGCTTTAAGAGATAGGGGGAGAAATGCAATCGGGTCCAGGGCCGGGTCGAGCGGCCCTATTTATTATTATAGGCTATAATAAACGTTTTCTGATTGGGTTGCCGGAGAGGATTCGTTTTGGATGGGTGCTCCAGATGGCGAAATGCAGCAGGGAAGGATACGTAGGTGAATCATTCGTTCCTACTATTCTATCCGAAGTGGCTTCTTCCCGCGGATAATCTATAAAACAACGCTTTCATTACTACGGATTGTTTGGGGATTCTCTGCATATATAAATCAAGATTTTTGTAGTAAAGACTACCATTTCCATCCCCCAATATCTATAAATGTTGTCAAGCCGTAGGAATTCTATCCGCGGGATAGTCCCCGCCCATCCCGAAAAGAAGGAGATATCAATTGGACAGCTATTCGATCACGAGTTGGAGATGGCGGAGGTTCGACCGTCACAACATAGGGCAACGTTCTTTATCTCGATCGTGCAGGAATCCCCACCTCTATATAAACTATTTGATCCAACCATTGCTTCTATGGCTATGGTCGAGAAGCGGTTTGATAGTCTCCTCGCCGTCGACTTTCTCGAGTGAGATCGAGACCTGTATCTAGTCCCGGATCCTTAAGCAGCATCACAGCTAGCAGACCCACTTCCATTCGCAGTTACAATTCCAATGGATCCCACCTAAGCAAGTAGTTGATAGCCGATTGAGAGCAATCCAGTTGCTGTAAAAGAAGTAAGATAACCCGCTTCCATCCCAAAAGTTATGGATAGTTGAGTGGGCCTGATGAAATGATTCTATCTCCTAGCCGAGAATAGCCGTCATGCAGAATCGGGTGGTCTTTCCATCCCTACAATCGCCGGGAAAAGAAGAGGAATGAATGGTTGGAGAGTTTGCCTATGCGAACGAATTAGTATGCCTGGCCAGCGGTGAAAGCAGGTCTTATGCCAACCCATCGACAACATTAGTATCTCCGGGCGGAGTTTGGTTCTTTCGATAAGGAATCCGCTGGAGGTAGGAATGAATGGGGATCCCTATCTATATAGAGAATATATAGTAGCATAAGCGAGCCTATGACTGTCCCCTTCCTAAAGCAGAGGTTTGAGTTCCTTTTTCAAATCCAAAGGATCAGGAATGACATGAATGAAAGAATAAGTGATAACGAAAGGCTTTTCCAGCCTGAAGAAGGGAAGCAGCATAAGCAAAGGAATGAGATGATTCGGAAGCAGGGGCGAGAGCTAAAGATGAGTTCTTTGAAAGAATAACAAACCGAATGGCAAATGGGAAATACATAGATAAAGTAGACCTTTCTCATAGGGTTAAGGGTAACAGGCTATTCAACCAACCATAAGTCAGAGCTTTAAGCTAGCGCTCCTCACCAAACACAAGCCCTGCTAAGCAACAAGGTTAAGCTAGGGCGCAGGAGAACTAAGGGCGGGGGGTTACATAACAGAGATTAGCAAACTCATTCAATTCCAGGTCGGTGGGTCAGGGAGATCTTCTTACCAAAGATCGATCGGATAAGGAAAGAAGGTTTCAGGCTGTGAAGAGGGGCGGTGTGGGATTTGTTCTCCATCGCCTTATGGGATAAAAGCTATCTGCTCTCCCCGACCTCGGATCAACATAAATCGATCACTGAGGGTCGGCTGTGGCCGTTTAACTATGGCAAACCGTGAATGGGCATGGCGTTACATAGAACCTGTGTACGGCTTCTTTGCGTCTGATCGACAGATATTCCCTACTAGGGGGGAGATGCCTGACGATTTTTCGAGTTTTCCATGGTCTTTATATCAAACTATCACTGACCTGGACTCTGTTTATCCAAAGTAAGCTCTTTTCCTTCACTCCCTTCTTGTGAGAGTTTACGGTTATTGTCGTTCTCTCCTTGATCGGATGAATGTCTGGGCGTCTTTAGACGCATTGATGCAACCATTTGAACCGGGTCGTTTGGCCGGAAGGTGGTGGCGTCGGGTCTTCGCGATCCAACTTTAAGAAAGGTCTAATTCAACCTGCGCATGACTGGTGTATGTCCGTTCTTAGATTAATTCCTATGGACGGTCGATCAGTTACGACCGGCTTAAAAGGGCGCAGCTCTCTCTTTTCTTTCGATTTATCGTCGGCCACTGACAGATTTCCTCTGGCAGTGCAAGGTCTTATTATCGAAGCTAAGTTTAATCGGCTCACTGCGTTTGCGTGGGTTGCTTGTGGTCTTGGCACGAATGTTTTCTCTTGCCAGACCTCTCGTGATTCTCGTCGACTCGGTTCGAGCCGTCTCATTCGTTTTGCTACCGGCCAACCGTTGGGATTCCTGTCTTCTTGGCCGCTCTTCGCGCTTTGCCATCACTTCATTGTGTGGTACTGCGCGGAAAAGGTCTATCCTCATCGTGTTTTCAAGCGCTCTCCTCGGTGATGATATCGTGGGGATCCTTCCGTTGCGGAAGTCTATCGGTCTGTTATTTATTGACCAGTTGGGTGTAAAGATTTCTTTACCGAAATCTCTGATTTCCGATTCAGGCGCATGTACTTGTAGGTCGCCGTAAGTGAGAAAGAACTTCGCAGTCATAAAGGAATCCAAAAAGATAAGACGGGGCAGTCTACTTACTTTCATACGTGAGTACTAAGGTTCGACTCTTTAGTTATCTCTTTCTTTTTTCGGTATATTTGCATCAGGCTTAGCCCCTACTAGTAAGAAGGTGTTCCCGAAAGGGGAAAAAACCTGTCTAAGATCCTGTGTGCGGCTTAGTAGCGCGTGAACAGAACACGTAGTCTAAGCGGAACTAAATATTCAACCAACCAATGATCCATTTTGTTAATCTGCTTACTTGAAATAAACCATGTGTTAGGTTCTCGTTGCGGGAGATCTTGGAACATGCCTGTCGTGTGAATGCGCATACAAATAGGGTCACCCTCCGCCCTTTATTCGAATGGTGGTTTCCGCTCCCTTTCCATATGTAGCCAATACATCTCATGCCCCCTATGCTTATCCATACCCTTCACAGCCAGCCTTTCAGCCCACCCCTAGACCTCGAGCACCTGCCCCGACACCTCAGCAGGATGCAAATAAAAATCCTGCCCAGTCCCGCGGAACAATCGAAATAATCAAGAGCGAAGGCAGGCACAAGAAAAAGGGTAATTGACCTTCTGGGATGAATTCTTACAGCTCTTGCCGGGACGTTTTATAACTTTAGGAGCACACACAAATTGACTAATTCCATCGATATACGTAGGTCTTTTGTCTAGATCTCCTCTTTATCTTTCTCACCCATACCACCCTATGTTAGATTAGAAAAAGTGCACCGCTTGCTTGAAGCCGGTTCTTCCTCGCTTCACTTGCTGTTCGCTTCTATTCTACCCACCCAACCGCCCTCCATCCTTTATGCTGCATCATTGCATCTGGATGAAACTATTGGAAAAAAAAAAACTTCAAAAGACAAGCCTGACTCTGTCGTCTAGCTAATTAAAAAACTTCTCTTGTGGTGTTTTGGAGCTTTTCGAGAATGTTTTTTAGGCAATACTTCGAATGGGAATGGGCAAGCTGCCTAATTCTCGCTATATTAGAGAGTAAAGACCACCCCGCCGGCTGGTATGATGAATGCAGTGGTAGACTGGAAGCGGAAACTGATCATAGTAAAAAACCATGAATTATCCTTCAGAAAGAATGTATACATGTTCAGTTTGAATGGCGTCGCTGATCCCAGTTGCGTTCCGAACCGCACGAAGATTAGGGTCGAGCTCCATCTCCCTGACCCACTGCTTCCAGCTTTGGTCTGCTTTCTCACATCCGGCGAAGAGCTGCCTGCGGCATTTCTGCTCTTTTTAAGTCTTCCAGTTGGAACAAAGTAGGGGCCTATCACTACTTCTGTTGTCGTACCGTTATGCCCGGGCTTCAGCCCGAGGTATAATCTCTCGTTTGCAATAGACTCCATTCATGGACGCAACAGCGGAGTACTGTAGCTGTTGAGAATGGTTTCTGTCTTGGTAAAGGGGTTTGGAAAGAAAAAACGGCAATGTTCTTATGTCCCTCTCTGTTTTGGGGGCTCTTCGTTCCCAAAGGATATTGATTTCGGCGGTGACTTTTTGGAGATCGTAGGCAATCACCTGTTTTCAAAGATTGCATTGTTGTGCCAACTGGCGTGCATGAAGCTAGGGGGCTTTGTTTTCTTAGGGAAAATAGATCCCCGTTATTCTCGTCGGGCAGGAATAATCGACGCGAAAGGCTGCTTTCTTTCTTGCCGATTAGAGACGCACTTATACAGGCCGAAAGGATGTGTTTTCGCTTATTTATATAATAGTAGTAGAATCGACAGCTATACCGAGCTTCATGCTTAAGAGCAGCTATTAATTGGTATTATCATAAAGGCTCAGGCCTGTGTTAAGCTTATTACAGCGAAAGAATTGATCCTGCATTCCGACTGAAATCGCTACACCAGCTCCGCTGGCGCGGATAAATCGGAAGCAGAAGCGAGGCAGGACCGCTGATCAGCAAAGGAAGCAATCAAGTTCTACCTCCGTCTAGCTTACGGACGACAATCCGTAAGTTTGGTTATCTGAGCTAGGAAAGACCTTCAACTCACTATCAGCAGAAGCAGAAGCTCACATTGTTGAGGAATTGCGGGAAGGCCACGATGACTTCTTCTCTCCTACAGCCTTTCTTTATCATTCTATCGAAAGGCCGTCAGAACTGGGAAAAATAGCACTTCCCTAGGAAGAGAGGAATGAGACGCTCCAAAGGTAGTGTTCCTTAAGCGAGACTCTAATGCTCCAGCTGTAGAATCAACTTATTAAGCAGCAGCTGCTTGGCTAAGCGCGCTTAGCTTCTGAGGCCTGAAACTAGGGGTTTGCTTGCGTGCTGCTCGTGGTCTATTCACCCCTTCCCTCGGAGTCGCTAGCCCCCCCCCCTAACTCCTGACATTTCGTAGTTAGCTGTCCCATTGGCGAAGCGATCGATCGCTTCATAGGATATTTGTGCTACTCCGAAGACTTCCCAAGCAGAGTGAAGAGTTATGCATCAGATGATTTCGAAAGACGCACTGATGACACGCGCGTGGGAACAATGAGTTAGAGGAATATCCTGTCTTGGCCGTGGCAGCAACGTGAATAGGAGGAATTGAAGGAACCAATAGAGGCACCTGCGCTATGGGGATCATCATGATATCTGGTGGAACGGAGGGCCACGGTAGCCGTCATACATGCTAGAGGGCGGGCCTGCAAGCCGGTTACAGTGGGAGAGCGAAGCGGCAAATAAATATCAATATCCGGCCGTCAAGCGAGCCAGCCGAGCTAAATGATCCATACGAGTCAAGCCATTTGCCTTCAATGCAGTTTTAGAACTGGAAGTGTAAATAGCTTTAAACTTGAAAGAGACCTCATCTTCATAACCTAAGGAGCGTAACAAGCCAAAGGATCTCCCCGCCTCCCCTTCTGCAGGACTGATGGATCCTCTGTCTTTGCCTGAAACTTCCACTGTCTGTCAAAGGAATAGCGGAACTACTACTTTGATTAGTCAGATTATGGGCTTAGCCCTTCAACTAAGCTCTTCTCTTCCGCTCGAGTTGCGTTTTCCTTTTGAATAGTAAGTGGCTGAGATTCTATGTGCTGGGACATGCCCTTTCATAGTTCTTTTTCTGCAGCCTCTTGCAAAAGCTTTTAGGGGTGTCCTTTTTCTTCATGATGACTTTGGCTAAGGAACGGGCTCAGGGCCTACTAGTATTATTTAATAAGACATGGAGCTTGGGGCGCTCGGTAGCGATTTTACTTGGACCAGCATCGAGTGCCCAACGGAAGGGGCTTGGCTTTGAAGCCGTAGCTAGCTAGACTAATGGAGCAGATTCATCTGCGGCCTCTGGTGGTATTGATGCTAGTAGTCTGTTCTTTACTTTATATACGAAAATGTATACTCCGATTTGAAATCGCTTTTTTCACAGCTGAGTGAATTCCGAAAGGAGAAGAGGATCGATGTAATTGAGCTCGACTGTAAGGAGAGGAGAGGAAAGGAAAGAAAAGCTTTCACGTGGCAATCGAGCTGACAAGGCATGGCATGTAAATGGCGGGATGCTAAGCACTCAGGTTGCTTTCTCTTCTATCGGGCCTAGGTCCGGAGTTCCCCATGTAACGACAGGAGTTCTTTCTCCTACGTTATTTCTCGTCTCGAGTTGAGTGAAGTTGGGATACCTTGTGCGAAGTTCCAGACCAAGTCTGCAGAGGTGGGCGTTGAGTAGGCCATCACAGGGGTGATCTACAGAGGTAATAGGACAAGGCGCTTTGTGTGTATTAGTTTCAGCAGAACTTAGACAGAAGGCAAGTCGATGAGGGCATCGACATCTCGGAAACTGTTACGGCCTGACACAGTCGTGGGGACGATTGGGCCAACTGAGGATAAAAACTGGGGCAAGTGAGGGGAAGATCACATGCTGGGCACTTTCATAAATCTCGTCTCGTGTGCTTCGCTTCGGGAGGACTAGTTCGATTCGGAGTGCTTCGTTGATTCAAAAGCTATGTCCTTCTCCTTGGTGAAGGGCCTGCACTCTATAACCTTTTTTAGTTTTTTTATTCGCTTGAGATACGGGATATCAGACTTCGATTAGAGCTAGCTCGACCAGTATCCCATCCTAAGATTTTCTTTTTTTCGATGATTCATTCATTCGGTTTTCAGGGGCGGCACTTCTTAGAAAGACAAAAGCCTAGTCCCAAGCTAAACAGCATATTTCATCTGCACGTGAAAAGGGACGAAATTGCTCGGAAGGAAGTGAGGGTGAGCAAGAGCTTTTTATTTAAAAAAGTAATTCTCTCTCCTGCGGGTCTTCAATCAAGAGAAGAAATGGCATTGGATTTCAATTCACTCTATTCCTTTTCGGCTTAGCCTAGCGCGTAGTGGCCTTCTATCCCCCTGTCCCTGGTCGTGCTTGGTAGTACTAAATGGACCCTCCCCTTTAGATATTCCTTTCAATCCAATATTGACTAATAAATTGTACTAAGAAATTGAAAGTTAGAGATATATGCTTTTTTAAGAAGAAAGGCGAGCAAGATTTTATAATTCTCATTCGCAAAGTGGACAAAAAAGACGAGGTTTTGTGAACGAGTCAAAGTGCGGATCTACTCAAACTAAAGAGAGGGGAAAGAAGGAATTGAATGATGACTTAGTCAAATCCCCTGTCAAGCTCTCTTGACCACCTTTTCTCCAGCCAAGAAGGGGAAAGGACAGGGCAGGCAGTCAAGCTAGGGCCGCTTACATGTGTCCAATGCTCTTACTTAACTTCCTTAGAGGAATAGAATAGGGACATCTATGGAAGAAGATAGTGAAAGAAGGCAAGGACAAGTTCAAGGAGGGCAAGCTTTTCTCCTAGCAAAGACTAGACCCGGAAATCCAGATTTTAGAAATTCACGGTCGCTCTTCTTCTCCCTTTTATTTCCATTTATATGGGAAAGATTGAAAGCTCTTCATTGCCGCATTGCCTTCTAGTTCAGTCCTTGTTAGGTCCTTGCTTGGACTTGATCCCGAGGCATGACCCCCTCTCTGGAATTGAAGAAGCATGTCCGGGTGCTTTCCCGGCGCACCCCCCTTTATTTTTCTATTCTTCAAGCCAGTTCCTCGTGCTAGTAGATCTCGTATTTGGTTCTCGAGGTATAAGAAAGATGATTTTTTGAAGTGAATGGCCGGAGAAGCGCGTAGAAAAGAAAAGGCATAACCAAGTGGAAGGTATTGGCTTTTGGTCCCTACTTTCCTTTGGCTTGAGTTGCGAAAAGAGATCGAAGTCAAGTTCGAAGATGAGATTTTTGAGAAGCGAAGACCGAAGCCTTTCTCATAACCCTAGCCAGATGAGGAATCAAGATCATGTTTAACACACATGCTTTCAATCACTTCAATCACAGGGTACGTTATGCGCTCCACGGCGCTGCGCTCAAGGGACTGTGCGTCTTGCCGGCTCCGAACACGTCGACCGGCTAGTGAGCTCTAACAGCTTCCGACCAGTGGCAGATCGAGACTGGTGCTTACTGACCTATCCAACTGATCACACACAGACCCCCTATATCTGCCCCGGGTTGGCACATTGGTTTGTTTTCCTCCTTCCCGGGTGACATTGGTGTGTCCCTCGCCTTAGTAATATCTTAAGTGAAGTGCATCTTTATTCGCGCTCGTTATCTCAGTTGTTCTCGGCGGATGACGACTACTAAGGCATCGGTCTCGTAGTTCTGATCCAGCGACCCTATCCTATCACGGGAGTAGCAAGGGCAGTGAGACGCTAACAATAAATTAAATAAGTAAAGAAAGGGCGTTAAGGTTTGAAAGAAAGTACTCTGTCCGGTTCTATCACTGCAGAGAAAAATAATGTTAGTTTAGTTCCACTATATGCTTATAAAAAGCAGGTCGATCAGTTCGCCCTTAAGAAAAAGGCGGTTCGAATCCGCTTTTCTTATCAGCCCCGCTCCCTAAGGGGCCCCTCTCTGATAAGGAAAAAAAAAGAAGAAATTTCTCATGATAGAAAGACCTCATCTTCCTAGATTCCGTAGATTGTTCTATTCGTTCCTTTTCCTTTTTGCCTTGCTCGGTGTATTCTATTGGATTGGTGTTTTACTTAGTTCATTTGACCTTTTTCTGGACCTACTTATAAGGGTGGTTGTTTCACTCGGAACAAGATCAGTGTCAACTTCGTTGGTCAAAATGGGCTGCTCCGGGGGTCTTACCTTGGCCATTGTTTTTGCTATGAGGACTCTTCTCACTTCGGAGGTCGCACCCAATATGATGTTACCTGCTGGGACGGAGTCAGGAGCTTCAGGCGCATCTCCCTCGGAGTCTCCGTCCGCTCCTCTTCCACCGGAGGCGATCCCACAAGATCAGCTCTGGGAGTGCGTCGACGCCGAAAATAAGCGATCGGCCGTACTGGAATCTTTAAGGGTTGCCCCCCGGATGGAGGAGCTTATTCGCGAACTGCGAAGCGAAGAGCGCATGCGTCTTCCAGGCGGATTCCAAGCCGAACACCTGGTCGAAATCCTCGAGGAGCTATATGGCCCCGAGAGAATGCCTTTAATCCTCCGTGATATGGAGGCCCTGCGCCATAATAGCGTTTTCTATAAAGAAACTCAAAGTATTTTTGACAATATGAGGAGGAGCGGGGTGACAGATAAGCTCTTACGGGAGGAATGGCAAGGCCGTAGGCAAATGAATATTTTTCTTTCTGCTTGATGTCTATTTGCCAGAGTTCTGACTTCATATCAAACGTATTGAAGACTTTTCATCTTGCATTTTTGCAATAAACGTATCCCCTTGTAGAGGACCTCTATTATTAATCAGAGGATTATAGTATAGCCTAAGGCTAATTTGAATTCTCTTCCGATATGTTGTTTGCCCTTGTTGACATGAAGTGTCATACAAGACCATGGATGTCTACTGGGAGAGATGAGTTTTTTGGATAAAAAATTCTTGATCTTTTGATCAATTTTCTTTCTCATCTCCTCAGTCATTTGTACTGCTCGGGCTTTTGTAGGAATGCCTTTTTTATCGAAATCCTTTCGGTATGGTAGTGGGACATACGTGTCTTTCCCAGAAAGCAGTTGAATTAAGGGAACTTTCCATGGGTCCAAATTGGAACCTCATACTTTCAATCCACTCTATGATCTGTGGATCTTTAGGGTTTTCTGAGATCCTAATGTCGGGAATGACCTCTTTGATTCTCTCAATAAGCCCATTTGTATTATGGACATTATTTATTTGAGAGATCTTAGTTGGATCAAAGAATGTCAAAACTATCTCTCTGCCATTCATCATTCCTGCCAGTTTACCTCTATCAAAGGTTAAATGTTGTATTTCTAGGCCTATAATTTCTTCGCGGGTCATGCCATCCATAAGGACAAAGTGAAATCTTTTACAGATGAAGCAAACATGTACATTCTTTACTCTAAGTATTTGATGGGGACTGCTACTCCATCCGTAATGTAGGCAGTATAGTGTACCCTCATCCAGTATTTTTGATGGATAACATCTGTCCTTAGACAGTTTAGGTCAGCTTCAGAGTTTACGAGGGCATTAAGTGTCATAACTTTCCCTCTTATTTTGACCGCGTTGTAATCAATTTATGTATAATGCTGGCTGTACTATTTTCATTTTCAGAAGCAGGTTGCTTCTTTTTCTGGTATAGCCTTTCTAGACTTTCCTGAGGATCCCTGTCTGATATCGGACTAGGTTGGTGCCTAGCTAACATGTTGATTTGGGGAAGATGAGTAGACCGTAAATATCTTTCTTCCTTTCATCTTCTGAAGTTCTGTTATAAGTTTCACTCTCTTCACTTTCTGTAGAGTATGAGGAGAGTGAACTGGAAGAAGAATTATACTTATGGCAAGAGTAGAGAGAACAATTGTCTTTCTTGCCGGAGTCTCCCCTGGGGTCTTCTTCGTCTGCCCTAGGTTGGGCAGGGGACTTATCTTCGATCATGAGGCCTTCAAAGGGTGGAGGATTCTACGTACTTATATGATTTCCTTCTTTGTCAAGACAGCACATACTTGAAGGATAAATATAGTCCATTAAATAAATCTCACTTCCAGATTCTATCCTATACTTTATCCATTTTCCTCTTAATATTGCTCTTTGGCTCTTAGAGAACTGTCTAACAAAGGTTTTCCGTGACGGATCATTATAGTATTTCTCGAGTTCTTCTGTTCTCTCTTTGTATGTTAAGAGGAGTGTCTCATCTTTATTTGTGGTTTCCCTGGTGGTCTCGAGAATCTGGGAGGTCCTACTTTTGTCTGCTGGCATTTGTCTATAATTATGCTGAAAGCAGTCAACTTCATAGTCATTTTTATTTTTAGTAACATTTAAACAAATGAAACGAGTTTACCATTTTAAATTCAGCCTTAGCGGTATTTATACAGGCTTTCCATTGTATCTAATTTTCTGGGAGGCGTCATTCTTTACCTCTTAATTGTATAAGCAAGTAGAGAATATCTCTAGATTGTTTATCCCCGACCCGGGTGGTTATATCTGGATAGGATTGTATCCAGATAGGGCCTTTGCTTAGTTGGACATATACATCCCCGAGGTTGGAATGTTCATATGTTGACTTGTAATTATCTATGACTGACACAGCTACTTCATGCTGAAGTGCTGATGTTGTCAAAGGGACAATTGCAACTTGGATCATTCCTAGATGATATCGATCAATTGATGATTCTTTCAAATGGGAAAATAGATCTATGATGTGCCTTTTAGCATGAGGTGTTTTAATCCTGAAATTATCTTAAATGATCTTTGTTTGTCTATAATCGAAGGCAGTGTTTCCCATTCAGGCCATGTATCCGAGTTCTTTGTAGATCTTGTGGGTTTCTATACTAGAGGTTCCCAGTCGATGTATCCCTCTTCTAATGTATTGGGCAGGAGTTTCATCGGGTTATAGGTCCTCTTTTCCCCAGAGATGGTCAAGGTGCTAATTGGGCTTACCCATCTATGTCGAATAGACTTAGTCTTGGTGTGGCCAATTGTTGACTCCTTTTCTCTTAAAGAAGGTGGAAAGACAGTGGATGTCGAAGTCTCTTGGTTATAGTATGCCATGATTAAAGCTTTGAGGTGAGAATGGATGCTTATGCAAGGACTGGACAACTATTTATTGGCTTGTGAACCTAAATGATGAATAAAATGGTGAATGATTGGACGGACTCAGACTCTAAACTCGGATGGGCAGGGTAAAAAAATCCTTCGACTCAACTCTCTCCCTCCCGGGGGCGGAGAAAAAGACGAGTTTTGGGGTTAATGCTCTGATACCAGAACGGAGACTACGCGTGGACGGATGAGATTAAGGGTCCACCACGAACTTTCGTTGCCCGCACGCACAGTCAAGCTGTACACGTGCACACCTAATCAAGGTCTGAGGATGCTCAGACTACTGCAGAGCTACTTAAAGCTCGGAGGACTAGGGGTCTGGCCGGCAAGAACGACTAATGGTAGACAATAGTTTTGTTCACCAAAGAGATGGTGAAGCAGGATCGACCTTAGAATATGTAGATCTATGAAGATCTGTATCAAGTCTTTCAAGTTGGTAGTCCTCTTGGGTAAGCCTTCTAAGTCAGTAGTCCCTCAAGGCTATATTCAATCCCTTATCCCTCTTGCGGTCTTTTGAGCCCTACGGCGCCTTCCCTCAACGGCTTAAAACGGGCGTAAGTGACCTCTTGTGGGCTAAGTGGAAGTCCTCTTGGGATTTCCCTTCTCTTCCAACTTACTTACAACAAGGATGTTCCCCCTTTACGAACTTCCTTGTTGTTAATGCTTAGGAAGACCTGACGCCTAATCTTTGCCCGAGCCTTTGAAATAGCCCATAGCATAGTATGGATAGATGTTTTACGGTGAACTCCTATTTCTTATAGCCAGAAAGCAAATAGGGTGTGCCAAGCCATGGAAGAAGTGCCAAAATAAAAGCCTATTCCCTAAAATAATCCAATCTAAACTTGCAAGCCGGGATACTGGTTATTGAACGAGTCTCCTGTTGAAAGACCCAAGGGAGCGAAGCTAGTGTTAGTGAGTTTGGACTTTACAAGAAAGTGTGAAAAGGTATCTTCGCCAGTAGTAGCGAGCCCCGAAAGCGAGTGCCCCAATGCCAAGCCCCCAAGTTGCGATAGATAAGAGATGCACGCCAGAAAAAGTGCTTACGTCCTATTTTTCTCCTATTCAGAAGAGCTAGTGTAAAGGCAGGCCAAAAATCACTGACCCTTTGCTTCGAGAAAAAAATCAGGGAACGGCGGGTTAGTTAAAGAAGCCCGTTCAACAAGTGCCTACTAGCTATTTTGAGACTCCCCTCTTCCACAATTAGGTGAAGACCTGGAGGGCCGGAAACCCCAACGGGAAACCTTTCACCACGCCACACGATTCTTTCGCGAAGCGCTCTCTCAGACGTTTCCACTCCTGCCCCCGCAAGCAAGGAGGTTTCAAGATACCAGGCGACCAAGTGAAAGTGAACAGCCCCGAGCAAATCTTCTAGAGAGCGTACCCTTTGTTTCTACTCTTTCTCTCTTCTAAGAACAACTAACAATCTAAATATAAAAAGAAAAAGAAGAATGAATACGAATCCGATCCGGATACAGGTTGACATTGCTAATATGACACGAGATTGTTCTGTTCCTCTATCGTTATGGTTCTGGTCATTAGAACGCAACCTAGTCTTCAAAAAATTCTTAATTGTTAGCATGATATTGAATCCCCGGTTTCAACTATTAAGACGCACCAACATGTATCCAAAAGATACTGGGAAAACGGGGTGGTGCACCTCTTAAATATAGAGGAAGCAGAACTCCAAATATTCTGCTCAAAAAAGAGGGGACTGAGGTGGTTCCTCAAGAATCAAATTGGGAATAGGCTTTTGCATTCAGCACCGTGCGCGGAAAAGTAGGTTCTGCACCGCGCCGGTCACGACACAGAGACTTTTGTGTCTGCAATTATCATACGATATGATAATTTCTCAATCATGGGTGATGAAAAAGGCCGACCTTATAACGGATATAAAAAAGTAGGATATGAAATAGTCGGAATCTTATTCATCGGAATGTGATTAGGCGCTTAGGCGAGTAGCTTTCCATCTTGCCATTATTGTTGTTATTTACAAAAAATAAGCTGTTGGAGGAATAAGCGCTGTTAGCGTTTAGCTTGGCTTTCGGAAGAAGGATTCATCTCACAAGGTCTCGTTCCTGCCTGCCCCTGCCTCTCTTTGTCCAACTCGTGTATCAACGTATAAGAATATTCCGTGATAAGAGAGATGAGGTAGCCGACCCGGCAATATGACATAAGAAAGATCAGTTGCAGCGGTCGTCGGTCTTTAAAGCAAGATGGCAGGGCCGGTAGCCTTCTCTACTTAACTAAAAAGAAGTGGAGTATACGAGTTCCACTCTTGCACTGTCATATTGGTAGCCGTTGTCCGTGTTTGATTGGGAAGTCCAGGCAGAGGTGCCAAAGGCTAAAGGCAAAGGCTCTTGCTCGACTTTCCGCCCTTTCTTTGATATCTATTGTGTTATTGAAGAGTCACAAAGAAAGTCGAATACATTGATCCATGTGAAGCAGACCAGAAGCAAAAGTCGACTAAAAGGGATCAGAAAGCAGAAGCCCCGTTTCAGGGGTTGACGGGATGGATGCAGCAAAGAAAGTAGAAAAAGCCTTATCCTTATCTTCTTCTTTCGAAGAGGATTCCGGATGAAACTAATAAAGAAATAGGAAACCGCAACTGCTGCTCCTGAACCTGTTCTTTCTAAGTCAGAAATGGCATTGAGCTAGTACACCTAAGAGCAGATACGAGGTATGGGATGGTTGACTTTCGAGCACGGAAAGGAGAGCACTTTTCATCCGGGTAATTCTTTTAATCGTAGGCCGTTGAGGCAAAGCGATACGACTAACCGCAAACGCCTGCCCTAAAGACGATTTTCCCGTCCCAATTACGGAAATGATGGTTGATGCAACCACTGGTCACGAAGCCTTGTCATTTCATTCATGGATGGTTCTTCAGGTTCAAATAAAATCCGGATGGCTGAAGATGAGAAAATAACACGGCTTTCAGAACGCCTAAAGGCATATACCACTAAAAGAGGATGCCGTTCGGCTTGAAGCCGGCGCGACTTATCAGCGTGCCATGACCAAAATCTTTGATGGAATGCTGCATGAGATAGTGGAATGCTATGTGGATGACTTGGTTGTCAAGACCAGGCACCGGGAATATCATCTAGCAGATCTCAGTACTGTGTTTGAAAGGCGCAACGGCTTTAGAAATGAAGCCGATGATCGCTCTATTCTCGTGCATAGTGCGAAAGCACAGTTTTATCTTCTGATGCTAAGTTTCGTTGCACTGAAAAAAACCCTGTACTCCCATTTCTTCCTTCGCCGAGGGTTTCTCCTTCTTCATCTCATTTATCTTTTCGAAAGAAAAAGGTTGATTGATCTTCGTTCGAAGAGTTTTTTCGAGATTTTTTTTTGTTTCCAAAGCGCCAATCATTTGTTGGACTTAAGGGTGGTAAGGCGATCAGTATGGTCAAGAGTCTATTTGGCGTCTCAACGATTGTTGATATACTGGATGACTTCCTTTTCCCTAGTCCGCCTCGAACTCCTCGTCCTCGTTTTTTTAGTTCTCCCGATAGAGGCTTTGGCAATCTAGTTCGTCCATCAGTCTCTTCTGCAGCTGAGGAGGAATGTTTTTTTATGCCTATTCTTATTTTTTGTTCCGGTATTCATTCGTGCGATCTCCTTCAATTGGATTGGTTCTACCTTCTTGATGTATTGGTTGTTGTTTTTTTTGGCATCGCACCCTGAGGTTAGCCAAATATCGTTTTCCGAGCTATTTCACTCACTATTTAGTCAGATCTCGGTTATGGATTTTGGCAGCTTAAGGAGTTCGCTGGATGCTGTTCCCATTACTCCTAACTTGGAAGTCAGTGATGTGAGTGAGATAGTGGAAGCTCCTTCGCTCAGCTCTTTATCGCCTGAGTCCAACTCTTCCAGTCGAATAGCTTTTCTAGTTGGTACGCTATTCTTAGCCGTTTTATTAACTAGTGCGGCTTCCTACTGTATGAATGAATTCCGTTTATAGGACGGAGTCCCCTTTCCTCGATGGAAAGCAGAAGCACATTGAATTGTGTTAGGTTTGCTTAACACTAGGGCACCTCTTTCAAGGAAAGAAAGCTCCTTGCTCTTTCTCCGGAAGCTAATCCACCCCGCCTTTAGCGGAACACAGGGAACTAAGTAAGTTCAATCCCTCGGTCAATGAGAAGAGATTCAAGAAAGCAGGTGGAACCTGACCAATCTTCCGAAACCTCACCAATTTCCAATTCCACATAGTGACACAGATCCCTTTGATCAAATAGTTGCCAACTAGTCTTGGCGAGAGGGATTACTTGCGCACTAGGAGTTTCCTCATCTCAGATGCCCAGAATGCCCTGTTGCTGCAAGAAAGGGATATTAGCCTAGAAACGCTAGAGGAACTGATGCAATAAGACTTGATGAAGGAAGGCAGAATCCTATGCTATTTAATTAAGTAAGGAGGCCCATCCTTGGGCATTACAAGAAGTAGAAGTCTGATGCATAGAATGCGTCTGTTTGCGCCTTATCCTATGCTATTGACTACGGTCTTCGAGAATAACGCTATTTCGCATATCCCTTCCTTGTGGAAGGAGGGATGTCACTTGCTCTAGAATCTGCTCTTACTGTTGGTATAGGTCAGAAGGAAGGAAATTTGCCTGAAGAAGGGGTAGTTTTCAAATGTGCACGTGAAGAAGATCTGGGCTGGGCTTTGAGGGGGAAGGAATCCCCTGTTGACGGAATAAGAGCTGTTTGTTATAGAATGCGTCTTACCTTCTTCCTTTCCTGTTGATGTAGACAACTAGGCTCTTTGAAAGTGAATCTGAAGGGCGTCGTTAGCAATTGAATCTATAGTAGAGGAATAGGAATCGAATGCGCTGTTAGCAAGAGATGGCATCGAATCAGCTCCTGGTATGGATGGAGAGAATGCGCTCTGTTAATGCCTTGTTCTCGAATAAGCTCTTAGGCAGCTAGAGAATATCCGCTTTGAAGGCAGTTCTTTTAACGGGAACAACTACTTCGAATACAATACCAGCAGGTGCCACATTTGCTTATGAAACAATCGCTTATTTCCCAGTAACCATGAGTTCATAGTTGTCAACGGGAAAGATCGTTTATTCAACAATTCTTCCTATAGTAATAGAATAGAATAGTTCTATTTCTTTTTTGCGAGAAAGAGAGCTGAAAAAGCAACCACCGCTTCTGAAAGAGGACTTGGGAGCAGGGCCTCTACGCCTTTTGCCTGCATTAGGACTTTTCCTGGTATGAGCTCAATCAGACTTTCTTTGTCTCGTACCTTCCCCAGGAGAGATCTGTGACTTGCTTCCCCTAAAAAGATTCAAAAAGGTCTAAGGGTAAGGATCGTATCTGTCTTCCACCTCGTCAGGTCTTGGCCTTGCCGCACGGGCTGTTCACTCTGATCCATAGGCTTCGCTGACTTAATGTATACGAAAGGAGTGACGCCCCAAGGCATATCTTAAGTCATGGGAGGCTCGACTGGGCTTCAAGGAGGAGGAGGACCTTTGATGAGATGCTCATCGCTTTATTCACTCACTTTCACTTAGTCATCGAGAAGGGCCCAATGAGCCTCAAAAGAAGGAAGCCCATAGCCTGCCTGGGGCCTTGAGAGCCGCTAACCTGATCGCTCTAAGATGCTTTTTGAAAAGAGAAAGATTGAGACCCAAAGGGGAGGCACTTTTTATTCACTGAAATTTTGCCTTTTGGAAGAAAGGATTCTTCCATCTGCTTGGATTGGGATGGGGCAGCTACAGGAACAGGAGAGAGTAGAAGTTTCTATTCGACTATTTATTGGTGGAGAAGTGTTTTTTCTTTATTGGTCTCTGTGCCGATCTATGCTCTCGAAGTTCTCGTCAGTGGCTTTTTGGTATGAGTATGAAATCAATCCATGAAAGTATACGCTCCAAGCATTTTATATTGACTTCCTTCCTGAACCTGAATCCAATCTCTCAGATGAAGATATAGGTTTCGGCTTGAAGCTTGGAAGGGAAAGAAGATCGGGGAGCTCAACCAAAGAGGAAAATCCGGAGGTAAGTTGCCTAAACTTTCTTAATTTCAAGTCCGGATAAGATTAAGATAAGAGGATTCAATGAATAGAAGAATAGAAAGAACTCCATTCGCTTTCTCCTAATTCGACCTCTTATGTCCTGGATGTCCCTAGCAGTCTGCTTCGTCAGGACCAGGTATAGCACTGAACTTTCCTACCAGATTCAATGTCTGGTTCGCAGGACCTGGAAGTTGACTAGTCTGCTTTGATCAAAAACCTGGGAAAGACTGGGAAAAGTCAATTACTATTATAGGAAGGCTAGGTATGAAATAACGAGACCGAACGAGCGGAGCGAGTGGATAGAGCTCGCAATAAAAAAAGAAGTGCGAGTTAGAGAGCGGAGCGGATATGAAAGAAATGTAGTAGCTCGTACTTCAAAAGCCCTCGGTGCAATAAAATTAGCCGACGTTTTCTATTTACTAAGATTCTTATTCTTAGTTAAGATAATAGAATATTCAAGGCGCTCGACCGGAGGGAAAGGAGCATTGAACTTCAGGTAATAAATAGCGAGTTTTTCTTCACCGTCCCTTCCTCCTTATTTAGCCCTTCAACTACTAGCTTCTTCTTCCCCGGAGAAGGAGGCAAGTGAGCTGGTTCCGACCGATGTTCAATAAACCTATCAAAAATGTGATGTCTCAAGGGAACGGCCGAAGGCTCGTGAGTTCATGAATGGAAGAAGGGGACTTCCGGTCGTGAATCGTGCAGGTATTTGTGCTGGACGCGGAGACTGCCTTCATTAGCTGTTCCAGGGCATCTTCAATAAGAAGACAAGAAGGTGACACGAGAGCTTTTAGCAGGCAGTGGAATGGCTTTCATCGCCTGGCACTACTGATCTGGACGAATCTGATTGGAATTGCCGTGTGCATTAAAGTACTCCTTGCTTTTTGTCGCGAAAGAGTTTCGCTCTGCCCTTGGGTTTTTTCCACTCAGAAACTCAAGAAAGCGCTACTTCCGTAGTCTATGGTCCCGCTAATCCTAAGCGGAGAAATTCGCCAAGAAGAGATCCCGGAATCAGTCTATTCTTTTCTTTCTTCTAGTAGGATGGTATGGTAATCCATTTCTTACTTACCAGGCTGGGATATAATCTAAGGTAAGGTTGCTTTCTATGTAGGTAGGAGAGCCTAATCTCTGTACTAGCGGTATCTATCAGGGAAGAAGGGACAACCCTATAGGAGAACGTAATCTTAACCCTGAAATGAAGTCTTACTCAAGCTAAGTAGCCGAACCAAAAAGAAGACCGAGAGTTCTATTTGTGGAAAGCCCTTCAAAAAGGGAAGGCTTTAGAGCCGTGCTACTGGTGACCACGGTTCTGTAGCGTCTTCGCGGTCCTCCCCAAGTAAATCAATTTAGCTGGAAAGGCTGTAGAGTGGAATCGGTTTCGGGTTTATCATCCGAGAGGAGGGGCGAATGCCATCTTTGAAGGTTTGAAGAAGCCGGTTCGAGCCCGGCATCAGCCTATTCTTCCTCATGACTGGTGTGAAGGAACTGATAGCACATTTCCGGAGTCAAAGCTAGCGCTAGAGTAAGTAAGCATAGCATGAAACCTACCATCCTACCCGAAAGCATTCTCTCTATCCGCCATCGACACTGACGGTTTTGATAGGAATGTTGTAGTTTTTCAAGCCATGAAAGCATGAGTGAAGTGAAGGGCACAAAGCGAGGTAAGCCAGTGAAGTGATTGATCTTCTTCTCGGGCTCCTCTTCAAAGGCAGCCGATTCGTTAATACTTTCTTGGTAGCTTGCCTAGCTTCCCAAAGGAAAGATAGCCCCTAGGGAGTGGTTTCTTTCTGGCCTGGAAAGCCATTTCTTTTCTCACTTACTTTTCCCATGCGCTTAAGGAACGAACTCGGTTTAGGAAAACCAATGGTAGATGTACAGGAAGTCGAGCTTTGTGTCTTGTCTTAAAGAAAGAGGTAGCACTCACCTACGAGAGAGGTAAGTCTTTTCTACGTAGGTAGGTTCTCAACTTATCAGATTGGGTGAAGGAGATGGGGAAGCGTGTCTTGATCTTGATGAGGAGCAGCTGGCACCTTAGTCTCTTTTCTTTCTAAAGCTTTCACCTTAACTGAGCATACGTCTGCCGCGGGAACTGGCCCTGCCCCAGCTTATCCAGATATACCGACTCCCGTAGCTGGCATAGCTCATCTCTCATCTCTATAAGCATTTTATGTCAATCAACCTTCGGAAGGAAATGAGTTTCAGTTGTCTAACAAGGTTCATCGTCACACCGAGGCAGGTTGAATTGAGAGGCCGCAAAGATTAGTCAACTCGGGAAACAGAAGAGGAGTTATGATTGCCAATTCCGTGTATTCGGCATAGTGACGAAATAAATTGCTCAAAGAGGAGTGCAACAATAACAGAACACCATAACATGCATAATAGGCACCACATACTGCATCAGATAGCCCTAGGTACATCACACGTAGTCATAAGTCTGCATAATAAAGAAAGCTGGTAGACGCAAGACATAGGTCTATGCGTTCACACCAAGCAAAGCATAATAATATAGCTACTGATCATGTTTAAGGGCCTCGGCCTGCTCTCCTAACTCCATGCAGGTACCGATGAACTGCACCAACCGGGAAGGCACTCTGGAAGATGAACCACTCGGCACATCAGCTATGACAGCGCATACTATATCAGACAGGGCACGGCAACGTGTAGTCAACTGGTAAAACCGTGCAGTCAGTGATTCTAGCTCGGCTCTCAGCCTCACACCATCACTGCCAGAACCCCCAGTGAAACGGTGCCAGTGTGCCTATACGTATATGCGTTTATTAACTCACTCGGGAAGTAGCTAGTTAGATATGCAGCTCATTCCTCGATCGGAGAAGAATCGGTAAGTCGCTTAACTCAGTATGTAACCTAGCTCGTTATAGATGCTTTTCTCTAGGGAAATGCTAAGTCACTCATTAGATAATCCCTTACTCTATGGTTGAGTTGCTATAGCTATTCGGTTAAGCCAACTCCTACGAGTAAGTGAGTTGGCCAACTTCGGTTGGTAGATAGAACTCATTGATAATGCTGCTTGTTGGAGTATAAGTACTAGCAAGTTAGTTAGTTAAGAATGCTTATTCGCCTAACACCTACTAGTTAGATGATTAGGTTAAGTAGTTATAACTCAGTTGATATCCGTACTGGCTTCTTAGTTTGGTATTTCTAATTCACTCACTCATATGTCAGTCCGCTTTCCTACCTTTCATGCCTTAACACTAGCTTTCAGTAAGTAGCTATTCACTCAGTAAGAGAACTCATTAGTAAAGCTTCTATGGTAGAACTCATGAGTAAAGATGCTTTGGCGTTAACCCTCTACTCAGAGTGTTAGGGTATTCGGTAGTAAGTCTTCTATCCGCTTCTTCGCTTAACAAGACTAGTTAGATGAGCTCACTTGCTAATTGGTTTTCGATATGCTTTAAAAGTAGGTAAGTCAGTAAGACAATTCGGTAAGCAATAAGGTATGCTGTATGGCGTATATCCCTTACTGTTGAGTAGGCTTCAAGTCGTATACCCGGGTTAGCTACACTTCCATAAAGACTATCTGTTAGATTGGTAGTTCTCTGTCGTACTTGCCTAGTAGGGGTTCCTATTCCGTATAGTTCTCTAAAGCAAGTAAGTCAATCCGGCTAGTAACTACTGGTCTTTTACCCTTCCTTGTTGGATGAGCTCAGCTAGCTACTTTCCTGTTCGTTAAGCTACACTCAGCAAGTAAACTCATTCGCTTAAGCGGCTAGGGAGTTTCTCTCTGGCTAGTCTAGTAATTAGGTATACCCATACGAGTTGATTAGGTAACTTCCTGTTGATAAGCACGTACTAGCACCATTCGATTTCCTTACCTTGCTCGTTGTGTTATAGAAGCTCTTCGGTAAAGCAGCTTAGGCGCATTAGTCCTACTAGTACAGGTTAGATGAGCTCACTTTCTAGTTGGTTTTCTCCCTTGTTTACTGGGTACTTAGTTCTCATCCGCTTAGCCGTACTCGTAGTAGAAGTCAATCGGTTAACATTCCAGTAGTATGCTTTCTTATTAGTGCATATGTCGGATAGTAATATCAGTGCCTTACCGGTATACGTACACAGACTAGTTGTATAGGGAGCTAGTTCTATATACCAAGTAAGTAGGTTAGCATCTAGTCATATACCCGTACTTGATAGTTGCTTAGCTCAGTTAGCTCTATTCACTCGCTCACCGGTTTACGGCTCGCTTCATTCACTTACAAGTCCATAGAACTCTTTTAGCTAGTCGGTATTCAATAAGCAAGTCTCAAGTCAAGTAAGTCGTTAATGCAAGTAGCTGCTGGTCCTCTCCCTTACTCTGTAGGTAGATAGAGCTCTTATAGATAGCTTTCAGGTAGTGCTTGTGGCGTTTTACCGGACTAGCGAGTTAGTTAGGTCTTTTCTCTTAGTCTAGTCATTCAATTAGCTATTCCTGTTCTAGCGTATTCGATAAGCAATTCTCTGAAGCTCGTCTATTAACTCATTCAGTAAGTAAACTCAGTAGTTAGCCCTACACCGGACTAGTTAGTTGTGTTTTGTATGTCTATTCACTCTTCCGGCATCCTGACCTAAGCATATCATCCACATAGAGCAAACAAAAGGACTATGAAGTTCCCATCACTGAACCTCCTGAAGTAAAGCACTCTGATAGCACTGGCCCTGTTTAAGCTTCGATCAAAGCAATCACAAAGGCTGGTCGGTCATTGCCTCAGCCCTTCTTCATATCCGAGTCCGGGAAGAAAGGTAAAGGGCACTCACTCGATCCGAGCTGGGGAGGTCCCCTGAGCTCGCCAGCCTCTCAATTCGTGGTCAACAAGGTTCTACGACCATCCTCAAGCAAGTGTCCCAACCACCGACAGTGAGGAAAATTAGCCATGGAGTCTCAAGCCTCATCCTATATGCAAGATCTCGTCCCCTCAGAAGTAAAAGGAGAGCCAATCCAGGCGATCAGTCAGCATGATACAACTGGGCTTAGAATTACTTACAAACAGGCATTGCGGGGCCCCCTTAGGTCAAGCTCTGCTAAACAGAGTACTACTCAAGGGATAGTCTCTGAACAGTCAGCCCTTTTTCTCGTTCTCGGAGAACTATCAAAGAAGCCTAGGACGCGATAAAGGGATTCCCAGAGCGGAAGGACCACCCCGGACCAGTCACCGAGTCTAAACCAAGCTGTCATTGACCAATCAGGAGAGTCCCTGAATGACATCATTAGTCACCTTCCTCCAGAAGTCTCACTCATATCGTGGTCCGAAAAAGAAGGCAGTTCAAAAAGCTCCTTATTAGAAAGTATGGGATAAGCGATGCTCCTCTCAAGTACATAGATTGGCATCCCGTTTTCCCATGCTTGAATTGCTTCTATATAACCACTATGGATTTTAACCAACAAAACCAAAAAAGAATTTTGCCTTCTCTGGTACCTTCCAAGACAGAAGTACACATCACAGGAAAAACCCAAAAACAGAAGCGGAAGAGGAAAGACTGGTAGATGGCTAGCAGCAAAGTAAGCTTATAGTGCCTTTTGGCACAACAGGGTAAGTGGTCAACTCTATCTCCTTCTCTCTCTATTCATTCTCCTTTCCAAGAACACCCCCAAAAATGAGAGAGACTTGTCGGAAAAGTACAAAGCCGCATAACGAAGGAAGCTTTTTCGCAACCAATCCATCACTTGAAGGAAAGAGCTCATTCTAAAGATAAAGAACCGATGGTGCCACTCACTTACTCGGGCACTTGGTCGAGATTCGAGATGATTACCAGCTTGTGCACCTACTCCTGCTTGTGACCATTAAGTGCCTTTATCTTTTTTATTTTTTACTATTGTTATGTAGGAGAGCTTACCCTAGATATATATGGAAAGGCAGAGCTTGAACAAAGAGAGCAGATTTTATTCTTGAGCTAGCTTTCGCCGAGATCAAGACGAGTAAGGGCCGCAGAAAGAAAGGAGGCTGCTGAGCAATAAGCAAAGATGGCTGCGGAGAAAGAAAGGAACCCTTTTTTTCTCATTTTCTCAGGAGGAGCAAACTGTGCAGTGCATGATGCCAGTGGCGATGAACACATCCACATCCAGCCGAATATCATTCAGCACTCTGTTAGAGGCAATGGGGAAGGAGAAAAAAGCAACATTCCAATCGTTGAAGTTGAAGAACCCTTGCCTAAAAGTATAGTTGCCCAGGATGAGGCCATTGCAGCCACTAGCACGGCCAAGTCACCAACCAGTGAGAAAGAAGTAGCAGTTGTAACTGCTGAAGATTGGGATATGCTGCAGAACAGAAGGATGCACAGGTTGCCGGCAACGAAGCCTACGGGGTAGATTTGCACACATGGAGCCCCCAGACAATGCTGCAAACAACGTCCCTTATGACAGACTGCTCCATCAAGGTCGAGATAGGGAATAACCAACCCTCGGCTCGGTAGAGGCTTCTGCCAAGGAAGAAGAACCTAAAAAAAGTTTACATATATAGGCTCTGTAAAAGGCTAAAAAAAGAGACGGCTTGGTTGGTTCCTTGATCTTATGCTCCGGAGGGCGGGATTGAGAGCTTGACCTTTGCTTTGTTTGTTGATTAGTCACAGCGACCCGTGGCGTGGAGAGTTCAATCCAATAAATAATAGGATTCTTATATTTATATAAGATTAAGATCGAGTGATCACCCATGAGGAAAGAAGCATTGTTGAAATACCTGTTATAAGAAGTTAGTTGAAAGAATGTTTTAACTCGGCTTTTTCCATGAAGTAGTTGCTCGACGGCGCTCATCTGTCTTTTTCGAAAGCCTTACGCTGCGCCGCCATACTGAAAACATAATAAACATAACATAATAAAGATGGTAGAACCGAGCAGAAAGAGTCTCTTCTCTAATACAGTCGGGGAAGTAGTTTCAAAGTCAGGTCTTTTTTTTATTGAAATAATATTGAAAATAAATAAAAATTTTGCTTTTTGGTTTTCAGAGATTGACTCTATCCATTTTTTTCCTTCATATAGTAACTCCCTGTCTGTGTACCAACGTCCCTACTCCGCTATATCCCCAAAGTCTGAACTCTTTAAGCATTCGTATATTACGAACTATCTTTTTCTTGGTGGGCTTTCTTTGATTGACCTTGACTTGCTTGCGAGGAAGATGACTATTCTGGTGAAATGGACAGCCCATCCGATGATCGAATCGGGATCAGCCACCCCTCCGATATTATTTACCAATGGAAGGAATGTCTATCCTTCAATGAGTGAAACTCCCAGGGTCTTTCTCGCTGGGCGTGCTTGCATCCTAAAGCATTCTGAGCTATATTTGTATTAGCCCGGACCAACCTCTCTCTTTCTGCGTGCACTGCTTCTTCATCAGCAGGTAGGGAATTCGAGACGGGGGCCTCACCCGACCGCCTATGATCACGGATTGGGAGATTTTATCTTCATCCGAGGGTTCATTTCATTACGAAAAAAAAAGTGTAAGGTAGTGAGGTCTTAAAAAGAAAAAACTTCAATCAATGAATGATCAGCCATTCCATTTGTTTGTGCTTTCAGCAAGTAGGCGACGCGAATCAATGGTGATTCAATCGGATACCAATTGGATGCGTTTGAAAGCAAAGAGATTCTAATTGCAGATTTATTATTTGACGTTGGGAAAGGTTTGTCTTGTGTCTCCGTAACTAATGGTCCATTTATTGATGGGCGAACGACGGGGATTGAACCCGCGCGTGGTGGATTCACAATCCACTGCCTTGATCCACTTGGCTACATCCGCCCCTACCCCCGCGCACTGGTTTCAGTCTCTATCTACGATCAGATCCTTTCTTCACCCTCCCTATGACCGCTATCAAAGATAAGCTTTTTCCGAGAGTTGCTAATTGTTTGTTGTGTTTTTTGGAATTAGGGGAAGCGAAGCTTCAACAAGCAAGTAGAAGCTTCCTGGCAAAGCTTCAAACAAAGAGGTTGGGATCTTTCACTTCATTGATTTGAGTCCACTTTACTTAAGGGAGAAGAAAGATAGGTACATTTGAACCAAAACATCAGCCCGGCACATCGCGTTTAAAGATAATATTACGATGAAAGCGTGGAATGATTCGTGGATACCCTGACCTTGTGAGGGATACTGGGACTGGTAACAGACTATGAGGCGTTTTATCACCTCCATACGCAAGTTGAAGGGAAGAAGCGCACTGTTTCAGGTACAGTGCAACAAATAACCCACCCGACTTGCGTGCTAGTCTCAAAACAGTCTTAGTAAACAGGTAAGCAGCAATACAGTGTTCCTTGGCCGTCAGTGATTACTAAGATGACTTTATTTAAACTATTAATAATCGCTATAAGCGGATTTAACAAAAACGCGAGTTTGAAAAAAAAAAAATTAATTAATTGTGTTGTGGCTTTCGAGTAGCCTCCGTTTGCCTTTATTATACGAGTTGTTGCTTTCGAGCTCCTTTATTTTTATTAGTAAGTAAGGGTGTTCCTGAGTTTGCACCCTTTGCAGCCAAAACCTTCTCATATTGGCCACATAACTAAAGTGAAATTGGGAATTTCTTTTCACAGTCTGCCAAGTGAGCTAGTCAAGTGCCTTTAATTGAAAGCAAGAGTTAAGTGGTCACGAGCACAAGGCTAAACTACAAGAGTGAAAATTTGGTCAGAAGGTGGCGAGAAAACCACTTAGCGGCAATGGTCTGACTCTGATTTGTTCCATGCATGAATGAAGATACTTTTCAACTGCATCTAAAGGGAAAAATATCATGTCGTGCACCTTCATGCTATTGAGGAGAAAAAGAAAGCTAAAGGGAAGAATCCGCAGGACTTCTGAATTCGAATAACTAAAGTTAAAGAGGATCTCATGAAATGTGTCAACCATGTTTGTTAAAATCCCGATTCGATCCTACCATTTTACAATCCAAAAGTACTAAATAGATTCCAATCTCATAAAAATCCTATTAATATATATATATATATATATATTAATAAATAAATAAATATATATATATTTATTTATATTTATATATATATAAGGAATCTTGGGCCCTTTCTTTTTTTTCACCCCGTTTGCGTAAATTATATTACACGTTAGCATCCGTAAACAAGATCTGTGAATACCTCGCCCATGTTTCACTTATACGTGAACCAGCCTTGGTTATACGTAAACAATGTGGCTGAAAGCGCAAACACTCTCGCCTAAACCCGTAAACTATATGGTCTCAGCGAGTCTTTTGTATAGCTTTTCTGGTAAACCATTTCCTCAACGTAAACATCCTTGGACAAAACTCAAACATGGTGATGACCAATTTCCTTATGAATATATGCCACTCCTTCCTCACGCCTAGATTTAGAAACTACTCTTCATCTACAATCGGTGGGGGGACTATAATAGAAAAGATGATAAATATCCTCATCTCAAGACATTAGAAGAAGGCGGACTGGAATCAAATAATTGAATTGGCTTCCACTCACAAAGAAAACTTCTTTGGGGAGAAATAAGCGAAGAGGGTGCGAAGACTAGTAAGAAATCGCGTAATAAAACATTAGTAGAGGAAACTTGCTTATTAGGCAACAAGATCCAGAGAAATAAGCAGAAAGAAAGAAACATTCATACACACGATAGCACGGGCACCTTCTACAGAAGGACTATACGTCTTTATCATAACTCTTTCTCATGCATAAATTTCACGTACTGAAGTGAAGTTGGGGGAGAAAGAAACTACAGTCATCCGCAAGAGTAGAATAGGGCGAATCCTCTCTCTCCATCTTGGATGATGGTAACAAATAACTGGAAATCTTTAGTAATTAACTTTTATGGAATTGTTATGTCAAAAGACATTTCAAGACCATTAGATAAGAACACATAGAAGATCATTCTACGACGGTCGCTCAAATTAAAGGCAAGACAAAATTACGAATGAAATTCAAAAAAGAAGAACATTTTTTTACTATAAAACCAAGATTAGACAAGCGCAAAATAGCTCTCTAAAAAAGGACTCTTGTCCATTAATAATCTATTGGATATCATAGTACATTAAATGATAAGATATAACAGTAGAGTGTTTATGTATTATAAAGATTTAGGATATGTTTTATTCCCTGTCATTCTTTGACTGAAGAAAGAGACTAGTAAGTGCTATCACTTGTCCTATTGCATAGCATCTACCTTCCAGAGCTAGCTTTACACAGACTGACTTCAATGCCTTGACTGACTTTCACTATGCATTCATTCGTGCACTATCTAAGATCCGCTTCTCTTGTGACAGAGGGATAGAGTCCAGTCCAGAAAGTCTTTTATTAACTGGTAAGTTAAAGCAAAGGAGACAGGGAACGATAGATGCAGGAGACCCCCTCACATCTCGTATGGACGTGACCCTCGCCTCTATGCATATGTGTAATAAGTGCAAAACCATCTACAAAAGGTACTTTGGCTACTTTAAGTTTGAATTCCATCCAACCTCAATCAATCCCCAAAGCTAGAAGAAAGCCGAGACTACAACAAATACTTATTTTTAAGTACTCAAAGACTCCACAGCAAGGCAATTTCAATCAGTATAGAAAATCTGTGAGACAAGTCCCCTAACGGGTCCTTCCTTTCTTCTTGCTTGTCAATAATGATGAATCATGAAATGGACCAAGCCTGGTAGCTTTTCCATCTTCTTGCGTCAAAGTACCTGGTTTAAATTTAGCAAGTTATCTGAATCTTTATTCATAGAAGTAATTCTTGATTGCAATCTTCAAGATTTGGCTTTCTATGCGAAGAAGTGATGAAACTAAAAGAGGGAATTCTCTAATCCCATCATAAATCTCCTTCTCTGTATTTATCCAGTTCAGAGCAGTTAAGTTCAGAAGAGCTTTAAGAGATTTTTTTTGTGTTAAGTTAGTTCTTTAGGATGAGTGGATGGAACAGCTTGTGTGATACAACTGAGGCAAGTCTTTGAATCAGACTCGAGAATAAGATGACGATACCCCAGGTCCCAGGCCATGGACAATCCATGATAGATGGCCCCAAATTCAGCAGCCAAATTTTGAGTTATGCCAAGATTATTCACAAAGCCCATGATCCATTCACCATTGCAATTTCTCAAAACCCCTACCGCAGCCGCCGGGCCTGGGTTTCCCTTTGAACACCCATCTACAAACACTTTTTAAAAAGGATGGATTGGAGCAACCCATCGTATATATTTAACCTCCTTTTTAGTCGTCTCCACAGGCTTGTCCAAACTGTTATTGATTTCCCTGGCTTTACCCAAAATGATACACGGTTTACTGAGCCTCGAAAACAGAGGGTTATGTAAAGCTTTATTAGGCCAGGCCCTAAGTTGGTGGACGGTAACTGCAAACAAAATAGACCAAAACATTTGCTGGTGTTTGCCAATATCCGAGCCCTGAAGATTCTTGTGCAACCAAGTAAAAAGAGGGGAGGCAGTAAAGTCTGACCAGTGCACCGGTAGCACCAACTCTACAAAATAGGTCTCGCCCAAACACAATCTCTCAAAACATGCAGCTCATCTTCAACATCAGCTCTACAAACAGGACAAGCTGTAGAGACCTGTAACCCCCTCCTAGCCTTCGCTAGATTTGTTAGAAGGCGATCATGTCTGGCAAAAAAAATATTTAATACGTTCAGGCAAAAAACCTTCAATTTCCTAATTTTCGTCCACTTAGCGGACTGCTCAAAGGAGAGATTCTCTGACGTCAACAGACTATAAGAATATTTTGTATCAAATTCTCCAGCATGAAGAAAAAGATTCATCAGTTGTAACTTTTCCTCTGCCGGTAACAGTGGGGTTAACAAATCCCAATTCCACCCTGAGAGATGAGTTCCTTACCCTTCTGTATACTTCTCCATGTATGAGACCCATGCGATAATTTATTTGAACCAGAACTACTTGTTTTATATTTCATATTACAAACATTTGCCCACAAAGCTTGTGGATTTTGAGATAAGCGCCAGGCTGTCTTCGCCAGGAGGGCCTCATTCACCTGCTCCATTTGTTTAAAACCAAGTCCACCACACTTTTTGGTATGCAGACAATATTCCATGCCATCAAATGTATCTTTCTCTGATCACCATTTTTTCCACAAAGGAAATCTCTATTCGTACGGTCCAAGGATTCCGTAACACTTGCTGGAAGCTTTGCCGTTTGCATGACATAAGTAGGTAAGGCCGAAGTAACCGACTGTATGTATAAGTCTGGCTCGACCAGCTATAGATAATTTCTGACTCTTCCAGCCTTCTAAACGAAGTTGAACACGCTCAATCACCTGCAACTAAGTTGGCGCGGATCCAAGGTCGTGCTAGCAAGATTTGTTATGTATTAAGTATATCCGCTACATGGAATAGAGTTGACCGAACAAGGGGTCCTACTTGGAGATTAAGTAAAACTATACCTTGCGCGGTTCGAGTGGTCCCGTCATATGCACGAACAGCTGTAGTGAGGAGCAAACCAGGAAGGGTAAAAATCAAACTGCCTAGCTGTACTCAATGTGAAAATATTCCAATTTGACGTAAAATGATCACTGAACCCTCAAGGAAGTAGGACAAGAACTGGTAGCCAACAGGCTTGGAAATCGTTAGCTCGTTACGCTTTCTAGTTAAGGGGAGTACTATCGGCACAGGTGGAAACATGGTAGAATAGCGGGGGAATAGTCCATGGAATGGAAATAGTGCTTCCTTTTCAATACTCCTTTGCTCGCTTCCTCACATTGAGAGTAGAGGAACTACTATAAGAAGGAGACTGCTTTTAAGGCTTGTTGAAAGAATAGGTATTCCTACAGGTTTTCACTTTATTGGCTAGCTTTTGCTCATAAAGAGCAGGAATACAAAGGAGCGAGACATACCGTATGGGACCTCGCAGAAGAGCTTACAATCCACATTCTTCCACCCTTACAAACCTTCTGACCTCTAGTTATATCGCAGAAGAAAGTAAAGCAACTCCAACTGCCACTGAAACTGGCTTGGCTAGCGAAAAGGGATAAAAAACCACATGGAAGGACTTTGCAATAGCAAAGCAATAAATATGCTAAATAAAGAAAAAGAAAGATCAATTTTTGAAAAGCATGCTGACTTGAACTAGCTTTCTCATACGAGAAAAAAGCACTTTCTTTCACCGGCTGTAAGCTTTCTCACAAGAGATTCAGGGGAACCTGGCACTAGAAAAAATGCAAGGCTGGCGCCACTATAACTAAACTGGCTGTAACAGCTTCAGTCCCAAGAATCTTTCCCCTGGCTTTCCTTGTTAGCCTAAGATCCCTACTTGAAAAAGCGATTGCTGTTACGGGACTTCTTTCAAAGTCACTTACTTTTGGTGTAAGAGACTGGGACTTAAGCTGTCTTAAAAAAGAGATTTTTATGTTACACTGCTTCTTCTCTAGCCTGGCCTACCTGAGAAGGTAAATGGCCTTATTTTTGCAATTGGATGTACCACTCTTTCTCGCTCGCCAGGAGAAGTCATTATCTTGGGTCTAGCCTCACAACTGTAAGGAAAAATAGGCCTTAGGACCGCGGGGGACAGGGACGAAGACTAGGGGTATTTATTTCCCACTGATACTGAGACTACTGGGGCGAAGACTTATACTTCACTAGGGATAGCAATTATTGCTACTAGCTTGCTTGGAAGAGAACTGGCTGAAAGCGCTTACCCTTTTTTCTACAATAGCATGCGCTTTAGAATAGAAATCTCCCACTGACTGGCTAGGAAACGGCATTAGATTAGCACTGGAAAGAAGGGAGTCATTTTCTATGGGTAAAGCTCTAGTCTCACATTCTGTTAATGAAAGGTAGTCCCTCTCTAGAGAGCTAAGTGCTGCTATTGAACCTATTAGTATCCCCAGCAATTCTCTCAAAGGCCAAGAGAGGTAAATAAATATGAAGCCTTTCAATCTGCTATCCCTGCAACTTATGATTTTTGTACAGCTCGGAGAGGGGAGCTCTTACTGGCTTGTCCTAGAATCCGTGGAACCTGCGTCAGATAAGGGAGCATGCCTAGAGGAAGAGATTGCCCGGGAGAACTCTTACTCTTATTAAGAGAACTCTTAGGGGAGGACTGCTATCCAACCAATTCATAATCACCTGCTTTTTAATACCCCTGCTCTCTCACCGGTTTACGAGCTTGACCTTGTTTACGCCTTCCTCCTTGTTGACCGCTGGATTAACTGACTTTGATGAGAATTCCCAAAGTCTCTCCCGCGTAACGTAAATAGTCAGCCCTGGTGGCTCTCCTAAGAGGGACAGAGAGCTCATTTACTTAAAAAAAAAAAGAAGAAGCTTGCTCATTTGAAATAGAACAGCTTTCAAACGAACTGGATTGCTTCGCCCTTGCTGGCTTTCATCAATACTCAGGCTTTATCACACACAGGCTTTCTCACTAGATTACACAAGCGCTTAGGAAGGGAACTACAACTGGCCTAGCTCGACATGTATTGGTAACAACCTCGAGGAGAGCAGAGCGGATGGATAGCAAACCAGAGAAAGAATTGTATCTCTACCAGGTAAAGAGAAAGATATCTATTATACAGAGCCTATAGCCCTAATTACTTTTATATAAAGTTAGCTCGTTATTAAGGGGATTTGATAGCTTTCCTTTTTTTAAAAAGAGAGAGCTGTAAAGGGGACTGGCCTGGAAGTCATTATATGGTGGACTGCTTATGGATCAATAGGAGCAGGCTAACTCTAAGGTACAGCTTTTTTCTCATACTCACAGGAAAAAGAGACTGAAAGGCACTCGCTTCAAAAGTACCTGCTTTGTTCATTGAATGGATTGCCCATTTCCCCTTGCCTGGAGATCGTGCCTTTTTTACTCGACTCGCTCCCTGCTCAAAAAAAGTCGATCTTATTCCGAGGGTCGATATGTTTGGAAATCATGTTCACATCATGAATTTTTCTACCTGTCGCGCTCGCGTCATTCGCTGGCCAGTCGGGAGGATAGTACATTCCAACTCACATGCTTCCCAAACCAAGATATCCTGCCTATCCCGAAAAAGGGACTCCCTCAAAAAATAAAAGTAGCATCGTAGCAAGAGTGCTTTTGGCTAAGCATATGACGAAGGATCGGCCGAAGCTAGAGCTAGGGTCAGGGTAAGTATGGAAAGCATAGGTCGACTTAATCCGGATTATGGGTCAATTTCGTTACTAATCCGAAAAGGTCCGCCTATAAGCATCATTTTGAGGGAAATTCCCACTGAGATGATTAATAATAGAGCCTCCTTAGTTTTCTTATATAGTTATATGGTCAAAATAGAATCCATTTTCCCCTCGATCAAACTATAAATTTATTAAGATAAGAAATTCTGTAGTGTAGAAAAGAAAGGAGAAATCGTTTTGATTCGAGGCGGATCCCTTTTTTCTTTGCCTTTACGAGTTGAGTAAACAAAGAAAAAAAGCTTTCTCGCTCTACTATCTTAGACTGCCTTCTGCACATTCTCATAGTTTCCAATCCGGAGGTGATAGCATGGGATACCGGCAGTGACCTTAGTATGCTTTCTCACTTGGTTATCTCCTGTTAGGATCAGACATAAGGTTCCAGGGAATCGAACCCTTCTCCAGTATCCTATCGCCGGATGCTGATGCTCCAACAACCTCTCGCATAAAAAAAAGAGATTTCCGTTTCATTATTACATCTCACTTCTTCTCTAAAGCAATTTCACTTGCCAACTCTCAACCCCCGGCACTCCGTCCTGTCTTTGAAGTCTATTGCCTAAACCCTGCGCCAAACGAGAGTCGTGAAATAGAAAGCTTTGTCTTTTCCCTTATTCTCTTTAAACCAACCCGAAAGCCCTTCTTTAAAGCCTAAACAGGACTTCAACCGTTGGGTTGTATTCCAAGCATGAATGGTTCTTTGAGACTAAAGACAGTGATGGAAAACAAAAAATCTGATTGAAAATTGCGTATATAGAGATGTCTTCTCGGAGATGTCTTAACGCCCAAAGACTCCCATGCCGGAACATCATGTGTTCGATCTTTCCAAAGAGCAGGACAGGAAGAGTAAGAACTTAACATATATAA